AAAACCTATTCCATTTGGGATTCCATCAATTGCCCATTGATCAAATGAATTACTTGTTTCAGCTAATCCTCGTATACCTTTAATCAAGATTATGTTATAATATATGTCTATATAAGCTCGATAAAAAGACCAATTATAGACAATATTAATCGATTGGTCCATAATAATCTTCATATTAGAATTTGTTTTATGATATACATCCTTTGATAAGAAGTAAATAGGTATATAGAAAATACAGGCAATCAATATACCGAAAAATGCTATACCAACTGAGGGGATTACGTCTAGTAAAAATTCGGGCCAATTCTCCGGATGTTTTTTATCAAAAGGGGTCATCGATGAAGTAAACCATTGAGATAATATGTCATAACTCATTCCGCTTCGAAAAAAAGGAACTCCTATCAATCCAATAAAAAGAGTCAATATTCCCAATATAACTAAAGGAAATAGCATTGTCTTGCCCGATTCTTTCGGATATGCAAAGGATCCCTTATGGAAGAAGAAAGGATAAATGATAACCAAATCTCTGTTCTTTTTGTACAATCCTTCCATCTTATTGGAAATTTGAAATGCTTCTTTGGAAAAGGAATTATTACTTCCTATAATTTGATTTGACATAGAATCCGCTCTCGTTCTATTTGATATCCCGGATTCCTCCTCTCCCCACATAGAAGTCGAATATAGTGTAATATGGTTGTTATATGAATTAACTAAATTTACGCGGAAGTCCCCTTCAAAAGTAAGTAAATACATACGAAACATGTAAAAGGCAGTTAATCCTGCTGTGAACCAAGTTATTCCCCCAAAAATGGGAGAATATAACTTACTATCACTAAGAATTTGGTCTTTAGACCAAAAACAAGCAAAAGGTGGAATACCAGAAAGAGAAAGTGTTCCTAAAAGAAAAGTGATTCCCGTAATTGGCATATATTTCCTCAAACCACCCATAAGAGCCATATTCTGACTTTTACTGGGGCAATACCCAACAATGGGTTCCATGGAATGGATGACTGATCCGGATCCTAGGAACAATAATGCCTTGGAATAAGCATGTGTAATCAAATGGAACAGAGCGATTCGATAGGAATCTATCCCTAGAGCTAACATCATGTAACCTAATTGAGACATAGTAGAATAAGCCAAGCCTTTTTTAAGATCTTTTTGAGCGAGAGCCATAGTAGCTCCCAATAGAGCTGTTATTCCACCTATCCAAGAGATAAGATACATTATTAAAGGTAGAGCTTTAAAAAGAGGAAACAATCGAGCTACAAGAAAAATTCCTGCTGCTACCATAGTAGCGGCGTGTATAAGAGCTGAAATAGGAGTAGGCCCTTCCATAGCATCAGGTAACCATACATGAAGTGGAAATTGTGCAGATTTGGCTATTGGACCTAAAAATAAGAGAAAAGCACACGAAGTAACAAAAAACGAACCAACCCCATCAACGGCAGTCAATTCGTTTAATTTGTCAAACAAATATTGAAATTCAAAACTACCTGTTACCCAATAAAAACCTAGAATTCCTAGTAAGAGTCCAAAATCCCCTGCACGATTAGTTATAAATGCTTTTTGACAAGCATTAGCCGCGCTGGGTCGCGTAAACCAGAAACCTATCAATAAATAGGAACACATTCCTACTAATTCCCAAAAAAAATAGATTTGTAATAAATTAGGGCTAATAACTAACCCCAGCATAGAAGCATTGAAAAAATTAAGGTAAGCAAAAAACCTCACATATGTTTTATCGTGCGACATATAAGTATCGCTGTAGATCATAACCATGGTTCCAACTGTTGTAACTAAAACTAACATAATGGAAGTAAGTGGATCAATCAAATAGCCTAACTCTAATGAAAACTTATTATTAATAACCCAGGACCAGAAATACCGATAGATGGGACCACCGGTAATCTGTTGCAAGAATAAATTGAAAGAAAGAAACATAGCTACACTTAACAGAAAAATGCTAATAAGAGCCCATGTACGGCGAACACTCTTAGTTGCTCCTGGAAAAAAAAAGGATCCTAATCCGATTGGTACAGAAGCTGAAAGCGGAAGGAAAGGCACGACCCGAGCATATTTGTATATAAATTCCATAGGAAGATTCAATAATTATTCTCAATATTTTGATATTCCACATTCTTGGTTTCCAATCCACTAGACCCTGAAGAGAATAAAATAAAAACGATAGATCATGAATAAAGAAGAACGATAGAATATGGGATGCAATCCTATCGATTTCATATTTCATTTTTACTTTTTTTATCTTTTTTCTGCAAAAGAATTTGCATTGGTCAATACTGATACTAATCAAATATTTGTAAGATGAGCAAGAAGGAACTCTTTTTCAGTTTAGGTACTGAGCTATTAGTTATGTACACACACATTCTTAATTTAGAATTCAATTTTTTCATTGTATTGTAGATTAATAGTAGTATTAAGAATAGAATTGAATAGAAAATGAAACCAATTCTATATTATTGATATGAGAAATAATTGAATATGTTAAAATGACAATGACATAGTTTTCATTTACTAAAAATTCGATATATGTATGTAAGTGTATGTAAGAATTTATTAATTGTTATCAATTTGTATCGTGGATCTCTTCTTATTACTAAATAGTCTATAATAACAAAATGCAATAAAAATATGATAGAATATTCTATCATACTCAATAAAATGGAACTAGACTATAAACAATGAATTTAATTGAAAGATATATAAGAAGTTTACAAAATAAAAATAGAGTATAATACAAAAAAAACATATAACATATATTATATGTATATAATATTCAAAAATTTTCTATTTTTTCTAAATAAAATTGAACTATAAAAAGATTATGGCTGTACCAAAAAAACGCACTTCTAAATCCAAAAAACAGCATCGTAACAAGGTTTGGAGGAAAAAAGCAAATTCGGACGCAAGAAAAGCTCTTTCTTATGTTACGAGTTATTCTTCTTTAAGAGAGTTTTTCTTCGGTGAGAAGGATGGGATGATAATAACGGGACCAAGACCGAACATACCGAGAGAACTACTAATGGGAAAAAAGCCCAAGGGTTTTCTTCCTCCCTTAGTAGATGGAGAAGATTCCGAAATATAATGAATAAATTAGAGGAAATGGTATAACTATAGTACATCCTCCAAGACCCTAGAGAGGAGCAATGGGAATCTCTAGGGTCTCTTGGAGGTACTTGGAAAACTGAAGGGACATGGTTCTATAATCTACTATAGCTCTTCTCTCTGACCTTAAATATGGGAATTTATTAATCATTCCGTCATCCCTTTTTTCCTTTCTCAATGGAAAAGGAAAGTGTATCATTCTTTTTAATAATCCCGGATAAACTCTGACATTAAATCTTGCTGGTATGGTAACTTTATTCTACGAAAGTTGCATTTTCTTTCTGCCGAAGAGAAATTCATTCGATCGAAACATATATAGACCATGAACAAAAAGAAATGGATCTCATTCTTTTTTCTTACTCTAAATTAAATTAATCAAATAATATTGAACTTCGGAATATTTTTTTATGACCAAAAATTTGTCTGTTCGCCCCTCTTTGATTCCTAGAGAACAAAGAGGATCTGTTGAATCTCAAGTATATTATTTAACCAGTCGAATTCAAAAACTTACTGAACATTTGGACCTGCACGGAAGAGACTACTCGTCCCAAAGAGGTTTGTGGAAAATTGTGGGTAAACGTAAACGACTTCTGATTTATCTGTTCAAAAAAGATAGACTTCGTTACAAACGTTTAATCGATCAATTAGATATTCGTGGACTGCGTTAATTTTGATTTGAATGAAATTTTCATTTTCAAAAATTATGTTTTATTAAATTCCGAATCCTAATGAGTCATTCTTTTTTTTTGTTCTCATTGATTTTTTATAATCGGGAAAGAGTTATGATTATGGTTGCTAGGGAGAAAGACCTCATGATGGTAAGTATGGGTCCTCATCATCCATCAATGCATGGTGTTCTTCGACTTATTGTTACTCTAGATGGTGAAGATGTTATTGATTGTGAACCTATATTAGGTTATTTACATAGAGGTATGGAAAAAATTGCTGAGAACCGAACAATTGTGCAATATCTCCCCTATGTAACACGATGGGATTATTTGGCTACTATGTTCACAGAGGCGGTAACGGTTAATGCACCAGAAAAATTGGAAAATATTCAAATACCTAAAAGGGCTAGCTATATTAGAATGATTATGCTAGAGTTAAGTCGTATAGCTTCTCATTTGTTATGGCTTGGACCTTTCATGGCTGATATTGGTGCGCAGACTCCTTTCTTTTATATTTTAAGAGAGAGGGAAATGATATATGATTTATTTGAAGCTGCCACGGGCATGCGAATGATGCATAATTATTTCCGTATTGGAGGAGTAGCTGTAGATTTACCCTACGGTTGGGTAGATAAATGCTTCGATTTTTGCTATTATTTCTTTCCAAAAGTGACCGAATATGAAAGACTTATTACACGCAATCCTATCTTTTTGAGACGAGTTGAGGGAGTAGGCATTATTAGTAGAGAAGAAGCAATAGATTGGAGTTTATCAGGACCCATGCTACGAGCTTCCGGAATCCAATGGGATCTTCGTAAAGTGGATCATTATGAATGTTATGATGAATTGGATTGGGAAATCCAATGGCAAAAAGAAGGAGATTCATTAGCTCGTTATTTGCTTCGAATCGGAGAAATGAAAGAATCTATAAAAATAATTAGACAGGCCCTAGAAATAATTCCGGGAGGTCCCTATGAGAATTTAGAGGTTCGACGTTTAAATAAGGGAAAAGATTCGAAATGGAACGATTTTGAATCTCGATTTATCAGTAAAAAACCTTCCCCTACTTTTGAGTTATCAAAACAAGAACATTACGTGAGAGTAGAAGCTCCCAAGGGGGAATTAGGAATTTTTTTTATAGGAGATGATAACATTTTTCCCTGGAGATGGAAAATCCGACCACCTGGTTTTATTAATTTGCAGATTCCTCCTCAACTGGTTAAAAGGATGAAATTAGCCGATATCATGACGACTTTGGGTAGTATAGATATCATTATGGGAGAGGTTGATCGTTAAAATGGTGATTAATATAGCAGATCTCGAAGAACAAGCTATCAATTTATTTTCTCGATTGGGATTTTCAAAAGAAATATATAGTCTTATATGGATTCTAATTGAAATAATTATCCTTCTATTGGGAATTACGATAGGAGTATTAGTTATTGTATGGCTCGAAAGAAAAATATCTGCGGGAATACAACAACGCATTGGACCTGAATACGCCGGTCCTTTGGGAATTATTCAAGCTTTGACGGATGGAATAAAACTACTGCTAAAAGAGGATATTATCCCATCTAGGGGGGATATTTGGTTATTTAGTATTGGACCAGCGGTAGTGTTGATACCTATTTTTTTAGGCTATTTAGTAATTCCCTTTGGTCGCCACATTGTTTTAATTGATCTTAATATAGGCGTTTTTTTTTGGATTGCAATTTCAAGTATTGCTCCCCTTGGACTGCTTATAGCAGGATATGCATCCAATAATAAATATTCTTTTTTAGGTGGTCTCCGAGCTGCTGCTCAAGCTATTAGTTACGAAATTCCTTTAGCTTTATGTGTGTTATCTATATCTCTACGTGTGATTCGTTGGAATATGAGATTCATTTTTCCCTTTTTTAGTTCTAAAAAGAGGGAAAAACAGAAGTTAATGGGATGAATATTCCGATCAAAAAAATAGATAGTCATATGGGTGAGATCAAACAGTTTACAAATCTTGCAGTAAGATGATTAAGTCCCATCCCCCATGTATAGGAGTGAGAGCATGCACAATCAGTGAAAACTGTGTGCCCCAGTTCATATATTAGTCATTGGGACCCAATAGCGGGGAGGCAAAGTATAAAAGTATGAAGTTACCGTCATTATATACTCAAAATCGAGCAAAGGTAGATGGTGAGAAACACCAAGATATAAAAAAGATTAGTGAAAAAACAAAAGAAACTGATATCTAGACCAAAGATATTTCCATAGAAATGGGATAACAATAAGGACTTGACATTGGTAGGGATGATCAAGTAGTACTTCCCCAGAACCCCGATCTACAATATGTTTCTATCTACTTAAAAAAAATGGCTATCCAGAACGAAGTAATCCTTTAACACAGTTTTCTTTCTCTCGCAAAAAAAAAAAAAATACTGAAGGTTAAGATAGGTTCAAAAGCTCCTATTATTTGTAGCAGACGGAATCTCATTGGTTCAATTTATGATCTGGTGCTTTTTTTTATTGTGTTCTTTATTTCTTAATGACCATTGAGAAGCCGTATGAAGTGAAAGTTTCACGTACGGTTTTGGAATAGAGATGAAAACAGTGATGTTTCTGTCGACTATAATTATCGAATAGTTCAAGTACAATTGATATAGTTGAAGCACAGTGCAGATATGGTTTTTTAGGATGGAATTTGTGGCGTCAACCTATAGGGTTTTTAGCTTTTTTCATCTCATCTCTGGCAGAATGTGAAAGATTGCCCTTTGATTTACCAGAAGCGGAAGAAGAATTGGTAGCGGGTTATCAAACTGAATATTCGGGTATCAAATTTGGTTTATTTTACGTTGCTTCTTATCTAAATCTATTAGCTTCTTCATTCTTTGTAACAGTTCTTTACTTGGGCGGGTGGAACTTATCAATTCCATTCATACCCATTCTGGAACATTTTGAATGGGATTCTATTTCTGGAATGAGCGGGGTCGTTAATATAACAATTGGGATTCTAATTATATTAGCTAAAGCCTATCTGTTCTTATTTATTTCTATCACGGCAAGATGGACCTTGCCTAGGATAAGAATGGACCAATTATTGGATCTTGGGTGGAAATTTCTTTTACCTATTGCTTTGGGTAATTTTTTACTAACAGCCTCTTTCCAACTTATTTTATTATAACTAACTCTTTTTTCTTCGTGAAGAGGTTCTTATCAATTTTGCAATATATCCAAATTTGATAGATCAAATCTATGAAGAGAAAGAAATTTCTATGATTATTCGATATGATTATTCGAGGAGATTTTACACATGTTCTCCATGGTAACTGGGTTTATGAATTATAGTGAACAAGCAATACAGGCTGCGAGATACATTGGACAAGGTTTTATGGTTACCTTATATCACATGAATCGTTTACCTATTACTATTCAATATCCCTATGAAAAATGGATCCCATCAGAACGATTTCGCGGGAGGATCCACTTTGAATTTGATAAATGTATTGCTTGTGAAGTATGCGTCCGTGTATGCCCGATCAATCTACCTGTTGTGGATTGGAAAGTCGGAATAGATATGGGGAAAAAACGATTGGAAAATTATAGTATTGATTTTGGAATTTGTATCTTTTGTGGAAATTGCGTGGAATATTGCCCCACAAATTGTCTAGCGATGACTGAAGAATATGAACTTTCGACCTATGATCGTCATGAATTAAATTATGATCACATTGCTTTAGGACGTTTACCAATATCCGTTGTTGAAGATTTAACAATTCAAACAATTCCGAGCTAAGCATATTAACTAACTTAGTATGTCTGAAGAAACTATGGACAAATTTTATGATCAAATCATTTCTACGATTATTCAGATTGAGCTCCGATTAAAGAGCATCTAATAAAAAAAAAAAAGATTTCTCATTTTTTACAAATCAGGAATAAATAATTCTATTGACATTCCATTAATAATGTCAGATGTATGATTGATCGAAATCGATTATTGAGCTATAGATTAATTAATCAGTGCCCATATCAAATGAAATTACAAATCCAGTATAGCATATAGGTAAATGGGCTAACTTTTTATTTAGTGAATGGGAGGAAATAATATTCAAAGTTATTGTACACATAATGAATCGACCTGAATCTATATCTGATATTCTTTTGTTGGCTCCTCTAACGCTAAGTCTTCTATTAGGAGGTATAGGAGTAGTATTACTTACTAATATAATTTATTCCGCTCTTTCATTGGGGTTAGTTCTAATTTGTATATCTTTTTTCTATATTATACTGAACGCGGATTTCGTAGCTGTTGCACAAATCCTGATCTACATAGGAGCTATTAATATTTTGATTCTATTTGCTGTGATGTTGATAAATAATCCAAAATATCCCAATTATGCGGCTCCCTGGACTATCGGAGATAGCATTACTTCAATAGTTTGTACAAGTCTTTTTTGTTCACTAATTACTATTATCTTGAACATATCATGGTTCGGAATATTTCTGACTCAAAAATCAGATCAAATGTTAGAACGAGATTTAACGAACAATATTCAACGTATTGGGGCTCATTTATCCACTGATTTTTTCCTTCCATTCGAACTTATTTCTCTAATTCTTCTAATTGCTCTTATAGGAGCCATTACTATAGCTCGTCGAGAAGAAACAGTTTGAAAATGAAAGCTCTCGTGCGGCATAAATACGCTGTTTTATCTTCATAGATCGTGTCATGTAAATTAGAAACTACCACTTTTGTTTGTATCTGAAGAGATCAAGGTATGAGGAATTCCTCTATTATGCTCGAACATGCGCTTCTTTTAGGTGCTTATTTATTCTCTATCGGTATTTATGGGCTAGTAACAAGTCGAAACATGGTTAAAGCACTTATGTGTCTTGAGCTAATACTCAATGCAGTTAATTTAAACCTAGTAACATTCTCCTATTTTTTTGATAGTAGGCAAGTAAAGGGGGATATCTTTTCGATCTTTGTTATAGCTATTGCTGCTGCTGAAGCAGCTATTGGATTAGCTATTGTTCTGGCAATATATCGTAACAGAAAATCAACTCGTATCGATCAATTTAATTTGTCAAAATGGTAATAAAGATCTCCTTCCATATGAAAAATAATTTGTATATCTATTTCTATTCAAATAGATACTAGGTTTGTCTCCCTAAAAATAGATCTAAATCCTTTCTTTATAGAGGGATTTTTTTCTAAAATCAATCAAGAGCATAATTCATATTTTAACTCATTATCCAAATGATCTGTTTAAGACCAGATTGGGTAAAATGTTTTATAAAGCAAAAAGATAGAATCCGAATCTATTCATTATATCACCGATAATACAATTATTGATTTGCTTGATATTCATAATATATCATCACTGGCCATATATTAAAAAAATCTTATTCAATGAAACACTTTTTCTACTAATGGAGTTCTTAGATTCAATGGCACATTCAGTCAAAATTTATGATACATGTATTGGTTGTACCCAGTGTGTACGAGCGTGTCCCACAGATGTATTAGAAATGATACCTTGGGAAGGATGTAAAGCTAAGCAAATTGCTTCTGCTCCAAGAACAGAAGACTGCGTAGGTTGTAAGAGGTGTGAATCGGCTTGTCCAACGGATTTTTTAAGTGTACGTGTTTATTTATGGCATGAAACAACGCGCAGTATGGGTCTAGCTTACTGATCTATCAAAAAAGAAAAAGAGTTAGTCCCATACATATTTTTCATTCTCCTTTTCCTCTTTCACTGATCAAAACCCATATTCGACCCAAAAATGAAGGCATGGGTTTTGATATAGAAAGTCTCTTTTCTCTTCATTATGAGTAATTGTAATTTACCTTGGTTAACAATAATTGTTATTTTGCCCATATCTGCGGGGTTATTAATCCCTTTATTTCCCCATAAAGGAAATAAAATGATTCGATGGTATACCCTAGGTATTTGCTTATTAGATCTTCTTTTAATGACCTATATATTCCGTTATCATTATCATTTTGATAATTCATTAATCCAATTGGAAGAGGATTATAACTGGATAAGCCTTATTCATTTTCATTGGAAACTGGGAATTGATGGATTTTCCATTGGGCTTATTTTATTAACGGGATTTATAACTACTTTAGCTACTTTAGCTGCTTGGCCAGTTACTCGAAATCCGCGATTATTCTATTTCTTGATGTTGGCAATGTACAGCGGACAATTGGGATTATTTGCTTCTCGAGATATTCTTCTTTTCTTTCTCATGTGGGAGTTGGAACTAATTCCTGTGTACTTACTTTTATGCATGTGGGGGGGAAAAAGACGTCTCTATTCAGCCACAAAATTTCTTTTGTATACTGCGGGTGGTTCCATTTTTATTTTAATGGGAGCTTTAAGTATGGGTCTCTATGGATCTCATGGACCAGCATTCGATTTCGAATTATTAGCTAAAAAAGATTATCCCATCACACTTGAAATGCTATTCTATTTAGGGTTTTTGATCGCTTATGCAATAAAATTACCAATCTTCCCTTTACATACCTGGTTACCGGATACTCATGGGGAAGCACATTATAGTACATGTATGCTTTTGGCCGGAGTTCTATTGAAAATGGGAGGATATGGGTTGATTCGGATCAATATGGAATTGTTACCTCATGCTCATTCTTTGTTTTCACCGTGGTTGATTATCATAGGAGCAGTGCAAATTATCTATGCAGCTCTAACTTCTATGGGTCAACGCAATTTGAAAAGAAGGATAGCCTATTCATCAATATCTCATATGGGTTTTGTAATTATAGGAATTGGTTCCATGACGTATACAGGTCTCAATGGAGCCATTTTGCAAATGATTTCTCATGGATTAATTGGCGCTGCACTTTTTTTCTTAGTAGGAACAAGTTATGATAGGATACGTACTCTTTTTCTTGATGAAATGGGAGGAATCGCTATATCAATTCCTAAAATCTTTACTATGTTCAGTAGCTTTTCAATGGCTTCTCTTGCATTGCCAGGAATGAGTGGTTTTGTAGCAGAATTTATGATATTTTTGGGCATAATTACTAATCATAATTATTCTTCGACCTTTCGGATCATTATTACTGCAATAGCGGCAATTGGAATGATATTAACTCCCATTTATTTGTTATCCATGTTACGTCGAATGTTTTATGGATATAAGGTTTTTAATATCCCGAATCCTTATTTTCAAGATTCGGGACCACGCGAACTTTTTATTTTGATCTGTCTCTTTCTACCAATCATAGGTATTGGTCTTTACCCCGATCTAGTCCTATTTTTATATAGTGCTAAGGTGGAAGCTATTTTTTCTCAATCTTTCTATTTATCAAAATCCTTTTTTTAATAAATAGAATCTTCCAGAAGAATTGGAAACTATAACTATATAATAGTTTCTAGTTATTTCTATCTTTATGAGAAGACATTAATACGAATGAAATAGAGAAAATCGCTCTCTAGTTCGAGTTATTTCAAGTAGTTTTTATCCCCTTTGAAATAACTTGGACGAACTCCCTATCAATTCAATAACATAGAATTACTGATGACTATTCGTAAATAATCAATATTATTTATATTCTATTGAAATAAATATATTGAAATAAATTATTAATATAGGTATCCTTTTTCATACTTATACAAATTTCATACTTATACAAAGTGTATATGCCAGAAACCAGATTTGAACTGGTGACACAAGGATTTTCAGTCCTCTGCTCTACCAACTGAGCTATCCCGGCTGTTCCCCTGTGCATCATACTAGCACAGTAACCAAACTCCTGTCAACTAGCAAAAAGGGTAAAAGACAGCATTTGAACGAGTAGAAGCAACGATACAACTAAAAACATCATTTATACACAAATAATACACAATATATAATATTGTGTATTATTTGTGTATGTTATATACAGTTATATACAAAGAAAAGATGTATATAGAAGAGAAGCAGACATTGGTCATACAATTAAAACTTCTTATGTTCTAAGACACTTAACAAATCGAAAATAAAACAGATAACCTGGGGATAGAGGGACTCGAACCCTCACGATCTATAAAACCAACGGATTTTCCTCCTACTCCAATTTTCATTGTTGTTGACATTGACATGTAGAATTGGGCTCTATCTTTATCCTCGTACAATTAATTTTAATTACTTCCAAAAATGGATTGTATCCAATCCAAATTATGTTGATTCGTTAGAATAGCTTCCGTTGAGTCTCTGCACCTATCCCGTTCTCGGAAAGGAAACTATTGTCTCTAGAAATCGGATTTGGCTCAGGATTGCCCATTCAAAATATCCCAGGGTTCCCTGGATTTGGATGCTATCACTTGGTAAGTTTCCATACCAAGGCTCAAAAAATTTAAGTCCGTAGCGTCTACCGATTCCGCCATATCCCCTTCTTGTAGAACGAAATCATAAAACAATAATTGCATCCCATCAATTATTTCATTTGCATGAGCATTATATTCTTTCTGCATTTTTGATGCAATGTTGTTATCGTCCCATCCTACACCGCAAAAATATCCCTTTCTCTATTTAGAATCTTATCGAAATCATATTTCCCTTCTATAAGTCTTTTTTTTTCAATTCAATAATACTGTTCCACCTGGGACGGAAGGATTCGAACCTTCGAAATAACAGGACCAAAACCTGCTGCCTTACCGCTTGGCCACGCCCCATTATTGTTTTATAATAATCCATTAAGATAAATTGATGCAATGTTTCATTTGAATCTGAATTAAATTATTATAATTCGATTCGCTATGCAATTATGCATAACCGGAGGGGCATAGATTCTTGAGTTAATCAGATATCTAACTATAGGGGAACCTAAAAAGAAACAAGAATATACATTCATTGGTCATTCCCTATCAGAATAGGTAAAATATTGTATAAATAAATGATCCCTTCCAACTCGAAGACTAAAAGTCTAATTTTGTCCAACAATTCGATGGATTGGACAAATACTTTTAGATCTTTACATTATTCATCGGAGAATCAAAATGTCAGTTATCCTCAACTTCCATATTTGTCTAGACAATGTCGCTTTTCATTTGAATAATCCCTTTTTTGCCAAATTGCCTGAAGCTTATGCAATTTTTGATCCAATTGTTAATGTAATGCCCATTATCCCTCTGTTCTTTTTTTTATTAGCCTTTGCTTGGCAAGCTGCCGTAAGTTTTCGATAACGAAAATCTAAGTTTTTATTGATTTTTGACATCTATTTTTTTTCTATCATTTTATTCTGATTAGTTATTACAGATTATTATTAGTTAGTTGTTACAATTTAACTATTTCTAATTGGATCATTTTCATTCACTAAAGTGATGTAACACTCTTTTTCCTTGTTCTGATGTTTATTATTGTGATACATCTATTCTCGACAGATCAAAATAACTTTAGTCAATATAAACGGCATCACAGTTGCAGTTTAGTTGATTAGCTAGTGATTAGAATATGTTATTAGAAAATAACATATCTTTCAATATTCTATTTAAAGTATTTAAAGAACGAGTAAGGATGATAATTTATCTTATCTATTCCAAATTTTCTTCTATTTTAGACACAGACTGTACTTGTTTCAACAAGTTTAGGATAGTTTAATTAGTATTCGAATTCCTATTTATCCTGTTCAATTCCGAGCAAAGAAGAAAAGAGAAACAGAATAGATTCAATTTTGAATCTGCTTTTGTTTATTTTATTTGCTCAGCCAATGCCAATATATGATACAAAAATTGATGATCTATTCCGTTTTCTAATAAGAATAATTTCGGAGATTACATTATGCTTACTCTTAAGCTGTTCGTTTACACAGTAGTGATATTTTTTGTTTCTCTCTTTATCTTTGGATTCCTATCAAACGATCCAGGACGAAATCCTGGGCGTAAAGAATAGAAAAGAAGATTAGAAAGTAGATTTTCTAAAAACCCCTTATAGGTTTTGAGGAATCATCTCAGACTGAACGGAGAGAGAGGGATTCGAACCCTCGGTACAAAATAGTTTGTACAACGGATTAGCAATCCACCGCTTTAGTCCGCTCAGCCATCTCTCCTAGATGGCGGATCTAAAATGAATATAGCATTTCACTAAATAAAGACCAACATTTGTGAGAATCCAATTTATCTTTTTTTATTCCATTCCAAACAATTTTTCGCTTTCTCTAGCCCGGCCAGTATCTGGCCAGGCCATTATCTTTCCTAGATAAGGAATTAATTGACTAAATTATGAAGAATACAGTGCTCTACCTAATCTGAAAGCTAAAATCATTATTAGAAAAGTAACAGCAATAAAAAGGGCTATCAAAATTTGACCTTGTGATATCATTTCTTATATTTCCTTTTATGTATTCTATTTTTATCTTATATATTTTTTAATTCCAATTATTTCAGATTAGAATCTGGATAAGATGTTCTAGATTGGATTGAAAATGTATAGATCATATTGAAGGGTAAAAAAGAGATTTCAAAGACTAAAAGTGGATCATTTGTATATTTTCTATATCTGTCATAAAGAAAAACTAATTCCAAATTACTTGAATTATTCTAAAGAATGTGTTAATAATCATAACAACTATCTATAATTAGACTAGTTACTAAAGAAAATAATACTATTAGTCATGGTACAATATTGATTAAGGATTTTTCTTGTAAGAGTAAAAACAAAACAATAAGGTAAGGGACGGAAGAAGTGAAAAGAAACTATCTGTTATTGAGTTTTCAGGAATAGGAAAATATGATGATCGAAACTTGCATTAGATTCTTATTAGAATCTAAAAATTCCTTTTTTATTTTCCTTCCCTATTGGACAAAAAATCGATCTGTATGATACAATGAAATTGTGGCGGGTATAGTTTAGTGGTAAAAGTGTGATTCGTTCTATCATTATATTCAACAGAGTTGAAGGATCTTTCAACTCTCGTTTATATTTTTTTATATAAAAAACTCTATTTACTATATAGGTTCTAAACCTCTCCTATGAATACCCTGGGTCAGGAAAGGAATTGTGCGCATTCTCGTCATTTGAATTTGGAATGATAAAATGACCATATTTTCCATTCAAGATGGCGAAACAGAATGTAGAATTTTTGAAAGGATTAGACCGATCTATCTAATCGGATCAATCAAAGAAAAGATCCATGGATATCAAAATATTCTTTTTCATCGTAACTAAACTAAATGTTCAACTACGAGAATAACAAAAGTTGGAGTCAAATAGTTAGGTAACAGTGACTTTGGTTTACTTTAGTCACCGTGATTTTGTTTGAGCTCGGTGAAATTTGATTTCCTCTAGGATCGCAATCAGTAGAAATAGGGAACGAAGTAATTAGAAAGATTTTTGAGTCCAATATTAAGAATTTTTAAATCTTATCTTTCTATAGGGATCATCTATCAAGTGAATAGGTATTTTCTATTTTAGGTTCTTCACCTGAAGTTAAGAGTAAAGAACTACAAATACAACTAACATAGATGTTATGGAACAGAGCATAAATAATTTATGGCGTTTTTTTTTTTTCAGACCTCCCTTTCTATCTCTTTCTCATGGAGGAGCCGAATGAAATGAAATTTTCATGTTCGGTTCTGAATTAGAGGCGTTAATCAACGTCGACTATAACCCCTAGCCTTCCAAGCTAACGATGCGGGTTCGATTCCCGCTACCCGCTCATTCATCTTTCTTATTCTTATTTCATTTTTCATGTCCATGTTACCTACCTATTCTTTCTCTTTCGTTCCCGAATCTCGTTGTGAATAGAGAAAAAATCATACTTTTTTATTCCCAATCGAGAAAGTATTTCAAGGAATCATGAAAATAAAGCGTCCATCGTCTAATGGATAGGACAGAGGTCTTCTAAACCTTAGGTATAGGTTCAAATCCTATTGGACGTAATAATTCGTCGTTATGCTTTGTTAAATGTCGCAAAATGATTATTTAGCTCTTTTATACTATTTCGAGCATAATAAAAAGTTGGAGATTTTCTTGAATAGCTTCTTTTAAGAGATCTTCCGCTTGTTGCGTGAATGCCCCAGTAGAACGTATAATTTCTCCAAACTGGGGTTTCTTTTTTACTAAAGACTCGCGCAAGTTAGAAATAAATTTTTTAACTTGTACGATCTCTAATACATCTAGATATCCATTTGTTCCGGTATAAATCATAGCTATTTGTTCTTCCACTGTCAAAGGATCTGATTGAGATTGCTTGAGCAACTCGCGTAATCGTTGACCTCTTGCCAATTGATCTTGCGTAGTTTTATCAAGATCAGAAGCGAATTGTGCAAAAGATTCTAACTCTGCAAGTTGAGCTAATTCTAATTTTAATTTCCCAGCTACTTGTTTCATAGCTTTCATCTGAGCTGCGGATCCTACTCTAGATACGGAAAGACCCACATTAATGGCAGGTTGAATTCCTGCATTGAATAGATCAGCTGACAAGAAGATTTGTCCGTCGGTAATGGAAATGACGTTAGTGGGAATATAAGCTGAGACATCTCCAGCTTGAGTTTCAACTATTGGTAAAGCAGTCAAACTACCTCCACCTAACTGCGAATTTAATTTAGCTGCTCTTTCTAATAAGCGAGAATGTAAATAGAAAACATCTCCTGGATAAGCTTCCCGGCCAGGTGGCCTTCTTAATAGAAGAGACATTTGTCGATAAGCTTGTGCTTGTTTGGAAAGATCATCATAAATGATTAATGTATGTTGTTCTTTATACATAAAGTATTCGGCTAAAGCTGCTCCTGTATAAGGAGCAAGATATTGTAATGTAGCAGGAGAATCTGCAGTTTCCGCTACCACAATGGTATAATCCATTGCGCCACGTTCTTGGAACGTATTAACTACCTGAGCTACCGAAGAAGCTTTTTGACCAATAGCGACATAAACACATATTACATTCTGATTTTTTTGATTTAGAATTGTATCTGTAGCTACTGCCGTCTTACCGGTCTGTCTGTCCCCAATAATCAATTCTCGCTGACCGCGTCCTATAGGGATCATAGAATCAATAGCAATAAGACCCGTTTGAAGAGGTTCATATACAGAACGTCTTGAAATAATACCTGGAGCGGGAGATTCGATCAATCGAGATTGAGAAGATGAGATCTTCCCCTTACCATCAATAGGTCGAGCTAGCGCATTTACAACTCGACCTAAATAAGCATCACTTACTGGTATCTGAGCAATTTTCCCCGTTGCTCTCACGGAACTACCCTCTTGTATCATCAAACCATCACCCATTAATACAGCTCCAACATTATCTGATTCTAGATTTAGGGCAATACCTACTGTACCATCTACAAATTCTACTAATTCCCCTGACATTACTTTATCAAGACCATGAATACGAGCAATGCCATCTCCTACTTGAAGTACAGTGCCAATATTAACAACCTTGACTTCGTTATTATATTGTTCAATCTGTTTACGTATCATACTACTGATTTCATCGGGTCGAATAGTTACCATTAACACTAGTTAATTCTCTTTTGAAAAATAAGACCTAGATTATACGAATAGAATTTCATTGAAAACAAAAAAAATAAATATATATGAATTATTATATATATAATATAATTTATATATTATATATGAATTAATAGATCTATATGATCTATATTATTTATAGATCTATATATATATAGAATATGTATATATACATTATTATTAATTATGTATATATACATTATTATTAATTAATCAGTTATGTTTTTCATGGCTAGGAGCAAGTCGATATTATGTTCGATCGTACGTAAATGTAACTCGCTATTCAGACGATTATTCAGAGTTCCTAGAGCTCTTTGGACAGCTTGGCGAGAAATTTGTTGTCGAACCTTTTCAATTACTCTTTGTTGTTCCAAGTGAACGGTTTCATTCTTTGAATTTTCTAACTGTTTCAAATTAACAGAAGCAACATTGATAAGCTTTTCTTTTTCTTGTTCTATTTCAGAGTATCCATTTTCCCGAATTTCACGCGCTCGCATTTCTACTTCGCGTAAGCGAGCCCGGGCTTGCTCAAGCTGATTAGCAGCTCCTTTACATAATTCTTCAGAACTCTGAATAGTACTCACTATTTTCTGTTTACGGTTATCTAATAAATTACTTAATGAAAGTAGATTATCTATTCATAAGTTGAACGAATAATCTCTTCCCAAACCGAACACGAATCTTTCGATTCATTCGGCTTTCCCGCTCGGTTTTTTACCAAGCCTACCCTTTTCGTTCATATTATGTAAATAAAAAAAAAAGATCAATCTATCAAAGACCGAAATCTACGAAGGGCTCTTTTGCCAAAAGGGGTTTTTTATTATCAACTGAGTTGTTGTTTTTTCTTTTCGTATTTTTTCTTGAATAAATTCGCTTTTGTGTAGGTCGTCGGTTCCGCATTTAAACCCCAAAAATTGGATTGGATGGGAGATTAGGACTATTTTTCAGTAGATAGATTGAATAATTCCATTGATATGAATGTTATATATCGAATTAACCTCCAACTATGCCTTTGAACCCATCTCATATTAGCACAGCGGTTGAAAGAGTACCAGTTTTGCTTGGACTTCAAGCAGTTTAGCTTTAACCATTCTAAAGATTTTCCCATATTGGTTGGGATTGGTCAAAAATTTCCCAATCAATTACGAAATGCTATAGTTCTTCCATATTGATTTTTTTTTAGAAGTAATTCGTTGAGATCATGCACTTTTCTATCTACAAAATGCAGTTGGTTGGATCCAGCTAGATTATTCAAATATACAACTCGCACACACTCCCTTTCCGAAATAGGTCAGTACACCAAGCACCACACTGAGATTTATTATATTTGTTTCTAAAATATTGGTATTTAACCTGAAACCCTCAGCGGAGGATAAAAAAATTAGGGAAATGAAAGAATCAGTTACATTTTTCATACGCTCTCCCCTCATAGATAAGGATACTTTAACAAAGTTTTTTCTCCAACTCGATTCATTCTGGATAAACAGATTTCGAGTACTTAGTAAGTCCCAGGTCCCGCATAACGATAAATAAGGATAGAATAAAAAAAAACTTTGCTCAACCTATCTACTTCTCCGAGTGTCGCAAGTCTTTCTGACCAAAACAAGTGACGTATAAGTCCATTATTTATGGATCAGCCCCTCCCCTATTGGCTGAACAAGAAAATTGATAAAGGGGGGGGTCCTTAAAATCCCAAAGGATACGGATTTTAGTCTCCGAGATTAAACAAATGGATTAGCAAATAAAAGTGCTAGAGCTACAACTAATCCATAAATAGTTAAAGCTTCCATAAAAGCTAAACTTAGCAGTAAGGTACCTCGTATTTTACCCTCCGCCTCCGGTTGTCTCGCAATACCTTCAACAGCTTGTCCCGCAGCAGTGCCTTGACCAATGCCAGGTCCAATAGAAGCAAGGCCTACGGATAATCCAGCAGCAATAACGGAAGCAGCAGAAATCAAAGGATTCATGGTAATCTCCTCTTAGATTAATAAATGGTGGATAATATGATAGTTTTATCTATTGATTTGATTGTTCACGTTCAACTAGAGAACAATTTCTTTTCTTTGAAAACAACTCAATTTTGATTCGACAAAATGGTATTAAAAAATTATATAATACAAAAAAGGTAAATCCTCTACCCTTATATTATATTCTTTTTTAGATGAAATATCCTATCTCTAAAGAATTAGAGATAGAATATATAAACAAACTATGTACATAAAACGTATGTATCCCTTCGAGTCATTGCTCGAAACCGGGATACACACATAGTTTACTAAACTAATTCCCATTAGTAAACCTATTTATTAATGTAGATATGAATCTACAAATATGATCTATTTTAATCTATTGATTTTATCGACGGGTGAGGTGATCCTTAATCTTTCGACTAAGATCTTAGAGATTCAGTATTTTCATTTATGACTATAATTAAGGGAGAATCAAAATGGAAAGAACATTTAACGTTTTATAAATGAGCAAATGATTATTATTAATTTGAATTAAAAGACTAAGTCCAATTAATTAAATTAATGATGACCCTCCATGGATTCTCCTATATAAGCTGCGGCTAGAGTTGCAAAGATTAGAGCTTGAATGCCACTTGTAAATAATCCTAGGAGCATTACAGGTATAGGTACCACTAAAGGTACTAAGGAAACAAGAACGGCAACTACCAATTCGTCAGCTAATATATTTCCAAAAAGTCGAAAACTAAGTGATAGAGGTTTCGTAAAATCTTCTAATATGTTAATCGGTAAAAGTATTGGGGTTGGTTGAATATATTTACCAAAATAGCCTAAACCCCTCTTTGTAAGACCTGCATAAAAATAAGCTACTGATGTGAGCAAAGCTAGAGCTACTGTAGTATTAATATCATTTGTAGGCGCGGCTAATTCCCCATGAGGTAATTGAAAAATTCCCCAGGGGAAAAGAGCACCTGCCCAATTAGAAACAAAGATAAATAGAAACATGGTTCCTATAAAAGAAACCCAAGGACCATATTCTTCTTCGCCAATCTGAGTTCTAGCCAAGTCCCGAACAAATTCGAGAACATATTCCACAAAATTTTGAGCTCCGTTTGGAACAATTTGTGGGTCTTGAACAGCTAGAGTAGCTGAACTTAATAATATAGCAATTACAATCCAGGAAGTTATAAGTACCTGTGCATGAACTTGGAACCCCCCTATTTGCCAATAAAAATGCTGACCTACTTCCACACCGGATATCTCATAGAAAAAATTCAGCGTGTTAATAGGAAATTGTACAATATTCATATTACCCTTTCTATTTCTATATAAAGATTAATTAAAAAAAAATGATTTTGGTTCAATGACCGATTCCTCAATTATTTCACTATCATCAGTCAGGCTACGAAAGAAAATAATGAAATGATTATTTCATTGATTAAGAAGATTTCTGTATTTCTAGACAAATATATCTTAATCCATTCTCTAAGATTTGGGAATAGTAGCCAACTTAGTTTTAGCTTCTCTTTTTTTTTGTCTATTCACTTTTTCTAAAATTACAATGCTCTACCCGTGCGAATTGCTAAAATTAATTTATTTAGGATCAGTCGGATTGGTCCTCTACCATCATCATTGGCTGGGATTGGGATATCCACGAGATCCGGGTCACAATCTGTATCAACTAAGCAAATTGTGGGAATACCCAAAGTTCTACATTCCCGAATAGCAGTATATTCTCCTTTTTGATCGAGAATTATTACAATATCGGGCAATTTTTTCATGTATCTAATACCTCCCAGATCTTCCTGTAATTTGTTCAATTCTCTCCTGAGTATTGCTGCTTCTTTCTTCGTAAATTGATCAAATCCTCCCGTCTTTTTTTTTTTCATTAAATTTTTGAATTTTTCAAGTCTTGCTTCTGTAGTAAACCAATTAGTTAACATACCCGCGAACCATTTTTTATTTACATAATGACATCGACCTGCTAAAGCAGCTAATTTAGCTGCATCAGCTGTTTGATGTTTTGTACCAACTATCATAAATTGTTTTCCTCTTTTTGCTCCATCAAACACAAAATCACAGGCTTCTGATAAAAAACGAGCGGTATAAGTCAAATTTATAATATGACTATTTTTACGTTCTTTAAAAATGTAAGGTGCCATTTTAGGATTCCATTTTTTTGTCTCATGACCAAAATGAACTCCTACTTTTACCATCTCTTTCAAATTGATGTTCCAATTTTTTTTCGTCATTTTCTTCTTTTACTTTTTAATATGAACTGGATGTAATATCTACATTCCAATGGAATGGGTTAGATTGCTTGCCGTAGCATACTTGGTACAAGTATTCATTTGATTTTTTATTTCTTTTTATACAATTAAAGCAAAAGCAAATTGTTAGATTTCTTTCTTTACTCGTTTTGATTTTTTCTTTATTTTGACTAGTTTTTTTAGAACTTTTTTTTTTTGTTTTTGCAATAAAAATTTCAAGAAAAAATCTTTCACTTTTATTCTAAATATACTTTTATTACTCATTTTCGGATCTATTTTACTCCGTTTTTTCAAAGGGTTGAATCCAGTACCAACAGGTATCATTCTCCCGAGAATAACATTTTCCTTCAAGCCCTTCAACCAATCAATGCGACCTTGAAGAGCAGATTTCGCTAAGACCCGAGCAGTTTCCTGAAAACTCGCTTCCGATAGAAAACTTTGAGTATTCAGAGATGCCTTTGTCATTCCCAATAAAATGGTTCGATAGTTTATTCTTTTTTCGAGAGCACGATCCATTCTTTGTGCTTGTGATAATCCAATGAGTTCTCCGGGTAAAAAAAGACTATTTAGTCCATTTTCAAAATTTTTATTTTCGGACTTTTCGACATCTACAACTAAAACTTTCGATGTAATTTGGCGCACAATAATTTCTATATGCTTATCAGAAATTTGTACCCCCTGGGATCGATAAATCTTTTGAATTTCATTGACCAACTGATTCTGACTATCCTCCATAGTTATTCTAACACTGGTGAATGACCCCCAAAAGTTTCCAAAAAATCTTGCCAGGTGTCTGTTCAATTCTTTAAATTTTTTTTTTCGATTTTTCGATATTAAAGTATTCGAGCGGGCTTCTGATAATTGTTCAACTTTAGGAAGACCTTGAATTATATCATCGGATTTTAATCTTTCGTATGACATGGTCATTAATGTATCTCCTTCGTAAAGAATTTTCCCATAATAACTATTATGAGTTGCTCCTCGAGTACCCAAATAGGGTTTAGCTAATCTAATGATAAAAGATTCCTCACGAACAACTACAATTTGACCAGATCCTTGGAGTTGTTTATCTTCGAATATCCATATACTTTTGCAAAAAAATTGTCCAAGGCTGACTACTGGAAATGTTTTTTCAAAAAAATTGGATAGGGAAAAGTACAAATTAAAATTGAAAAGAATATTTCTGCATGAATCAAATTTATAAATTTCCCTCTTTTCGTCCATAAAATAGCATTTAGCTACTTGAAAAGTATTCGAGTCATTGTTAGAAATTGAACGTTCATTTAGTAATACTTTTTTATAAGTCATCAAACGACAGTATGGAAAACGACTAGCAATACTATGTAAATAACCCAGGAGACCTGACAATGCAATTTTTTTATTTGCATCCGACTTTTTTACTGTATTTAAGCTTTTTAAATCATTAAACAAAACGATTTGCAAAAAATCAGAAGTAGACAGAATAATAAAAGATTTCTCTTTTTTATTCTCATTAGGTACTGAACGAATAGTTCCCTTACTAAGTAATTTACTTTGATCATTCGAAACAAAAGAATTAGTGTGACCTAATTTGTTATGAAACAAAAATGGAGAACTTGCCATATTAAAAAAAGGGTATTTCAGCAAGCTAATTTGAATCATATTGATAATGATCTTATTTGTTCTTACTGAAATGAGAGAAGCATAAGCCTTTTTTATTTTGAATCTGGGCCTTCCGTCTAATTGATTTTCAAGAAAATTCCTTTCTTTTTCAATCGAATAACCCCCGAGAATATTCCCATATTTTATCATTTTTGAACGAGGGTCATTCAAAAAAGCAAAAATGTTGTTATTTTCATTTTTATAGAAAATAGATTCTATAGGCATTCTAAGAATTAAATGAGGATAAGGGATTCTTCGCTTTCCCAATTGTTTATCACACCATAATGGTCCGATGAGTTCATTTTTTACCCTCATATTGTTGGTATTTTCAAAAAGAATGGTGCAATCGATAGAGTCTTGATGCTCGTTAGCTATGGTTCGATCAGTTTCGAGATAATTGAAGATTTTTTTCCCTCTTTCAAAACAGTTTGAGTCAACTGATTCGTGTTTCACCTGATCCACTGAATAATTCGAAAGTGATTTATGCTTGTAAAGAAGAAGTTCTGTAATATCCACTTGATCTTGATCTTTATGAAAAGCAGATTCATATATCCCTCCCGATAATACCCATAAATGAGTTGTCTTTTCTATTAAATTAGACGGCATAGGGATATTCCAGTGCATTTCTCCTGTCAGGCCAGAATATATAGATTTCTTTACTTTCTCTTTAAAAGGGGGTTTTTTTGCACGAATCTCAGCAATTATTTGTTCCGATTCCACGAGTTGATTATTCTGAATGAATAGCAAGCTTTCTGGCGGAATCGTTAAGTTTTGTACTTCATATTGGTTATCGATAGTCACGTCTAAACTATTATGACATATATAAGCAGGGTGCCCATGACGGGTGCGGGTAGGAAAAACTAAATTTTCGTTGAATTCCATTTTCCCGGTGAACGGGGCTCGTATATGTTCTGCAATGTCACCCGTAAATACCCCACCAGTATGAAAAGTCCTTAATGTTAGTTGAGTTCCCGGCTCTCCAATTGATTGACCTGCAATAATGCCAACTGCTTCTCCTAATTCGATTAAGTTACTATGAGTAGTATTCCGACCATAACATAATTGACAAATACAAGATATACTTTTGCAAGTAAAAGGGGTTCGTATATATATTGGTTGTATTTGGAAATAATAGAATTGATTGGCAAGTTTAATCCCAATATCTTCATTGCGTGTGGCAATACATCTTCCCTTTATATATACATCATCTGCTAATACGCGCCCAATGAGTGTTTGTAGAACAAATTGATTTTTGATTGTTTCTTGATCTTGAATAAGATTTACAAAAAGACCTTGGATAGTACCACAATCTACTTTACGTACAACGAGGTGTTGTACTACTTCAACAAGTCTACGTGTGAGATATCCAGCATCTGCTGTTCGTATAGAAGTATCTACAACTCCTTTACGAGCACCGTAACAGGAAATAATATATTCTGTTAAGGAAAGTCCTTCCCGTAAATTTCCTTGAATGGGTAGATCGACAATTTTTCCTTGAGGATCTGACATTAATCCTCTCATACCTACTAATTGGTGAACTTGAGATATACTTCCTCTAGCTCCTGAAAAGGACATCATATGTACTGGATTAAGAGGATCAGTCATCTTAAAATTCGGATTCATTTCTCGTTTCAAATATTCACTGGTAGCATGCCATATCTCAATCAATTGACGTAATTTTTCCACTGCATGTACATTTCCATAATCATGATGTCTTTCCGAAGCAAACCCTTGTTGTTGCACATCTTGGATAAGCCATAGTTTAGCTGGTGTTGTTAAAAGATCATCAATTCCTAATGAAATAGCTGCATCGGTAGCTTGCTGGAAACCTAAAATCTTCAGTTGATCTAATACATGTGATGTATATGTCATTCCAAATTGATTTACGAATCTTTTAATAAGGTGCTTCATAACAAATTTATCCATCCCTTTATTAAAAAAGGGCACTTCAAAAGGAAAGGGTACTTTGAATTTAGGTTGTATCATAAGAATAAAGTATTTTGAATTTAGGTTGTATCATAAGAATAAAATATCTCCATTTTGGATAAAATCTCCCCATTTTGGGTTGGGGAGTAGGAATCGGCAATGGGTTTAAGCTCCAAAGCTCCCTTAATCTTTATCTCTGCATGAATGAAAGGATCATAAGATTAATAACATTAAATTCTGAATAGTGACAGTTCTTGTCGGATATCATAAGTCCACAAGCCTTTTATAGCTTCTTCTATTTCTCGATTAAAACGAATACGACCAACGGTCGTTCGAATGTATTTATTAAGTATTCCCCCCACTCTACATTTTCTTATTCGAAAATGATCGTAGATTTCGTAGAAGGTACCGAAAGATTCATATTGAACTTCGATAGGAAGTTCTCGATTTACTGAATTAATAATAGAGGTATCTATATCTCTCCTCCATCGGAGCCATAAAGGACTGTCTAAATCAATTTGTTTTTGTTCATAAGCTTTAAGCGCATCATCATAGCTATAAAACGAAGGTGAGACGATCTTCTTTTTTGAATTATTCGGGTGGTATCTATTTTCATAAATGCCGTGGTTTTTTTGAATAGTGGATCTATAAAGTCCTAGAAGCATATCTTGAGTCGGTACACAAATAGGGTCTCCTATAGTTGGAGAGATAAGATTGAGATGAGAAAACATAAGTAAACGAGCTTCTACTTGAGCTTCCATAGATAAAGGTATGTGGACAGCCATCTGATCTCCGTCAAAGTCTGCATTAAATCCTGCACAAACCAATGGGTGTAACCGAATGGCACGTTCTTTTATTAAAATGGGTAGAAATGCTTGTATTCCTAATCTGTGTAAGGTGGGTGCTCGATTTAACAATATGGGATGTCTTTGGATAGTCTGTTTAAGTACGTTCCATATAATAGGTTTCCTATCTCGAATTAAAAATTTAGCAGTTCTTAGATTGGGAGCAATCTGTCGTTCAACTAGATCACGAATTAAAAATGCTTGAAAAAGCTCTATTGCGATTTCTCGGGGTAATCCACATTGATACAATGAGAGATGGGGACCTACCACAATAACAGAACGACCTGAATAATCGACCCGTTTTCCAAGTAAATTTTCACGAAATCTTCCTTCTTTCCCTTGGAGGAAATCTGAGAACGATTTATAAGGTCTATCCTTATTATCTTTCACCGGTTGCGCGCCTATACTGTTATCAAGAAGTGCATCTACAGCTTTTTGGACTAATTTCTTTTGATCAAACAATAAATTTGGTATTAGAAATGCACGAGTCCATTCTATGGATTCTAAAAGATTATTATTTCGACGGATCACTTTTAGATAAAGTTCATTGAGATCCGAAGTAATCACTCCACCTTCATTTAATTTATACATTGGCCTCAGGTCGGGAGGAAGAACTGGTAATAGGCATAAAACCATCCATTGTGGTTCTACATTTGTTTGAATAAAATATTGAGCAAATTTCATCCGTCTAACCAGGCGATCCTTTCTTCTTTGAAGTGAGAGAAGTTTTTTCTTGGTACTATCATATAGTTTTCTCAAAGGAGAATCTTTTTTCAAAAATTGGATTGGTGACTCCCCCGACAAAAATAATATAGATATTTTCGTATCTATTTCCTTCCATTCTCTATATGAATGATCTATAATCATTTGCAGATTTAGACCGGCTAATTGTTCTTTGATAGCTTTTCCTCCAGTGGCAATTTCTCGCTCTTGAAATAGCGCAAAATCCCAAGAGAGATAAGAAGCAATTTCCTTTGCCCAAGATTTAGACTCATATTCACGAAGTTTTCCATGAAATCGCAATAAAGTTGGCTTGTTAACTGTGGGCCTAGTAATAAAAACATTTGGATAGGTTTTTACAATCTTTTTTTCCCCCCCTCAGAATCGGACATGAAAGTTTCTTCTCATCCGGCTCAAGTAACTATACCCAAATGGAAAGTGATTATGTATCACTATGCACAAAATGTTTTTTGCTCTCTGATACAGACAATGTTTCCCGACGGTTTTCATCCCCAAGCGATAAAACTAAATAGTTACTCTTTGCTCAAGTGCCAAGTGAATTCGATTATTGGTTTACAATTCGTATTATGACATAAATATGTCATGTAATTAATGAGCAGTCTTCTCCCTTTTGAACGATACATTTCTTTGTGAAAGACCTTTAATTTATTGTGAAATTCATATGGGATTTACTTGTCTCTATCTCTTTATTAATTGATCCTGTAGGTTTCTGTTTTACTTCGATGGTTACAATACTATTTGAAGCATATGTGCGATGAATAGACTCCTATAACCATATTTTTTCTTTGGTCTAGAATAAAAAGAAAAATGAAACAGATTCTTTATTCCATTTTCTTTCTGTTTCTAATAAAAGAAGTATTTTTACGAAGTCCAATTAGCAATTGAAATTAATATACAAGATATTAACCCTAGATTCATTCCTCTTTATCAACATGGTTCTAATTCTGAGCTTCATGCCCCTCTTGCCGAGGGACGTGTCAGAGCTAAGGACATCCCAATTAGATTGAATAGGATGACAGTTCCTATGGATCTGTATAATCGGAGCTTGTGATCAAGTCACACATCGCAGTATACTAGGTCGTCTAATTCTTTACGAGTTTTATCTAATAGATTCGCGATATAACTGGGACGTCGTTTGAAATACCAAATATGAACAACTGGACATGCCAGTTTAATGTATCCCATTCGATATCTTCGAATTCGAGGATCAATAACAAGTTCAACTCCACATTGAGTACAAAAATTGGAGTTGTAGTTTTCCTTCTCATTTTCTATCATTGGAGGTTTTACACAAGCACAAACTCCCCTTTTCTTAGGTCCAAATATCCTTTCACAAAGTAATCCATCTCTTATTGGTTCATAAGTTCTATAATCTAAAATCTGTTCTGCAGTCACTTGTCCGACTCTTTCTCCATTAGGTAATATTCTTTCAGACCAAGCGAGAATCTGCTCGGGAGAAACTAATCCAATTTGAAGTTGTTCGTGTTTATTCTGGTCATTCATAAAAAATAAATTTTGATTCATTTTGATCAAACTTCCTTCTTATCTATCTGAAAGTCTATCTCAGATAGAATAGTATGATTCAATTCTAGAGCTAAAGATCGTAGTTCTCGACTGAGCAATCGGAAAGATTCTGTAAAAGTGGTAGGTTTAGGCATTGGTTCTCCGTTGAAAATGGCACCAAATATTTTTTCACGAGTGTCCATATGATCAGATTTTAAAGTAAGTATCTCGTGTAAAATATAAGCAACACCAAAACCTTCTAGAGCCCAAACTTCCATTTCTCCTACTCGTTGTCCTCCTCTGGAGGATTTTCCTTTTAGAGGTTGTTGTGTAACCAACGCATAAGGTCCACGGGAACGTGCATGAATTTTGTCGTCAACTTGATGACACAATTTCGATATATAAGCTATTCCTATTGTAACAGGTTGTTCAAAAACCTTTCCTGTTCTTCCATCAATTAATCTATGTTTTCCAGGATTATCCGTTTCAAATACCCATGGATTAGCTGTTTGCTCGCTAGCTTTATAAAGCTCAGAAAACACTAGTTTTCTAGAAGCTTCTCGTTCGTACCTTTCGTCAAAAGGTGGAAGTCTATAATGTTTGTTCATTAGTTTTCCTGCTAAACCAAGTAAACATTCAAAGATCTGTCCTACATTCATTCGTGAAGGTACCCCTAATGGATTTAATACCATGTCCACTGGTGTTCCATTTTGTAAATAAGGCATATCTTGCCTGGGCAAAATTTTTGAAATAATACCTTTATTACCATGCCTTCCCGCTACTTTATCACCCACTTGTATTTTACGTTTTTGTAAAATATATACATCAACTCTTTCTACAATATCGCCGAGATAATCGTCTTCCTCCTCCTCGAACTCCTGAAAGCATCTCACATCGATAACTCGACCTTTTACACCTTTAGGGACTCTAAAACAATTTTCTTTTCCAGTAGGTGCCTTAATATCAAATAAAGCTTGTAATAATTTTCCTTCTGGAGTATTTATTAGTGAATCTTCTTCTGCTTCCAGTATTAATTTACCTACTAATATATCACCTGTTTCTACCCAAGATCCTATCATTACAATGCCGTTTTCGTCCAGATGACGGAGTAAGTAAGCATTTAAATGAGGTATTTCTCTAGTTATTACTTCAGGGCCCTGGTCCGTAAAATAAACTCCAATTTTGTATCTTACGATCTGAAAAGAAGTAAAAATGTCTTCATATACCAGACGTTCACTAATAAGTATTGCATCTTCAAAATTGTACCCTTCCCATGGCATATAGGCCACTAAAATGTTTTTTCCCAAAGAAAGTTCTCCCCCTGCTGTAGCTGCGCTGTCTGCTATAATTTGTCCCCTCTTTACATATTCCCCTTGGCGAACTCGGGGTTTTTGATGCATACAAGTATCACTATTAGAACGTTGATATAGAATCAATTCTGTTTCTATATTGTCTCGAGCAACAGATGAAGTTATGATTATATTTTCACCATCAATATACTTTATTTTTCCCCCTTGCTTGGCTATAGCTACACTTCCTGAATCTAGAGCTACTTGACCCTCCAATCCAGTTCCAACAATACACTTTTCAGGTTGAACAAGTGGAAGTGCTTGACGCTGCATATTAGAACCCATTAAAGCACGATTCGCATCATTATGTTCGATAAAAGGAATAAGGCAAACTCCAACGGAAAAATATTGGGAAGGGAAAATACTTCTGAAATGAATTTGGTCCCATGCAAAAAATAAAAATTCTTGTTGAAATCGAGCTGCAACCAATTGTTCCTCTGGAACCCCTTGATTTAATGCCAGAGAATTTCCTATAGCTATCCGATAGTATTCATCTTCTCCCGGTAATAGATAAACCATATGGTCTTTGTTCGATCTCTCAGATAGCCTATAGAATGGACTTTGTAAAGAGCCGTAATGACCAAGCGTTGCATAAATAGATAACGATCCAATAAGCCCAACATTTATTCCTTCGGATGTCGTAATCGGACAAATACGTCCATAATGACTAGGATGAATATCCCGTGTACGAAAAGTAGACGTTCGACTTGTCAATCCTCCAGGGCCCAAAGAGCTCACTTTTCGACTATGAACTATTTCTGCCAACGGATTAGTTTGATCCAAAAATTGTGATAAGGGATGTAACCCAAAAAAATGACGAAAAGTTTCCGTTAATGAAATGAAAGTTTCCAATTTAATAAGAGTTATTCTCTTTTTAGCATTGATTGATACAGGTAATAAAGTTTTTTCAACTGCTTCTCTGAAATCATATAGAGCTAATCGTAATTGCTCTTGTAATAAATCTGCTACAGAACGAATATATCGATTTTGTAAGTGATCTATATCATCAGGTGTACCTGCTCCAAATTGCACTTTTATAAGGTAATCCACAGCAGCCAATATATCGTGCGGTAATAATAAAAATTCGTTCTCGGGTATATCAAGACTTAGTTTTTTATTCAGATTTCGTCGACCAATCTTTCCTAATAAACATTTCGTTCGAAAAAATGTTGTTACTTTTTCATATATAGACTCAAAATCCAATTCTCCTTCTTCTTCTCCTTCTTCTTCTCCTTCTTCTTCTCCTTCTTCTTCATTTTCGTCACTTATGTAAAGTTTTTTATAAAGTTTCAAAATAGCTTTCCGCTTCCCGCCATACCAATCGTACTTGTATGTAGAATACTCCTTTGAATATTGGAAAAATGCTTTAACATTCTTATAGTTAAAAATATCTTCGGAATTTAGACCCATAGCTAATAAAAAAAGTAAAACAGATATTTTTTTTTTGTTTATACGAATCCATATCTTTTCTTTTTTTTTATTAAGCTCTAATCTTGATCTTCCTCCCCAATCTGAAATTATTGTGCCAATCCAGATAATGTTTCCCGACGGTTTTCGTTGCCAAGTGTAATAAATACCGGGACTTCTTACTATTTGATTGACCACGACTCTGTAATTTCCATTTATTACAAAAGTTCCTTTAGAATTCATCAAAGGAATATCTCCCAGATATAAAATCTGGTCCTGCATTTCACAAGTTTTCTTAGTTTTCTTAATCAATCTTGCTGGTACATATAATTGACAGTTATATGTAAGAGACATATATACAGCATCTCTCTCTTTAATGAAAGGTTCTGTTAGTTTATATTCAGAACCAAAAAGAATAATTTTTATCTTTTTATTTGAGCTTTCCATTTTTGAAAAGTTATTGATTTCTTCTATTAAGCCTTGATTGATAAAACGAAAAAATCCTTCAAGTTGTATTTTACCAAATTGGGGAATTGTAAATATTCCTTTATTTTCTTCTAATCGCATTGAATGTTTGCTATCCTATATTTCTATTTATATAGTAAATTTTATATTTCGATATTGTATTCCCCATTAATCTAGACGAATAAATTCGACAAAAAATTGACATGCTTTGTTCACTATATCAAAAAAAAAGAAGCTATTTTCTTTTATTATTAAAATATGATATATGATGTAAATATTTCTATAGAATTCTCTAGTTATTGACAAACAAAAGTGGATTTAGTATACTAATTGGGTACTCTAAATTAAATTCCTATTCTATTCTATACTAGAGGCAGTAACTTAAATTCCTAACCGATATTAATAGGTTATAGGTTCCACTTCAATAAGATAATTGAAAACCAATCCCTTTTTTTCCTATTGGAAAAGTCTAAATCCCCTATTAGACCTGGGGACTATAAATTGGTTATACGGTATATCCGAGTGATAAACAAGAATACGTGAAATACCTTACATATCATCTTCGATAAATAAAGCAAAATATCTTTTTCCCTTAGGAAAAACTAGATATGGGGATGGCGACATAGCCAAGTGGTAAGGCAGGGGACTGCAAATCCTCGATCCCCAGTTCAAATCTGGGTGTCGCCTTGGTAGTCTAAACAAATAGAAAAGTCTCTATTTCTATCCATGTCTTTTGGAGACAACTTAACTTGTGTAGCTTCAGGTGCTATTGCTAATAATAGCAAATAAAATTAAATTTTATCGTTAATGTCTGATCTGATAGGTAGTTTATATTTCTAGTAATTAGTTACAAGAAAAAATTTTGAGAAGCCTCTACTATCGACTCATCCTTTCAGAATAGGAAGGTAGAAGATTCCCACTTTGCACCATTTTGAATAGTTCCATTATCATCAAGAATCAATAATGATATTATTATTTTTTTTTTTTTCAGTTTTTATCAAAGAGAGGGATTCGTATGGATATAGTCGGTATCGCTTGGGCTGCTCTAATGGTAGTTTTTACTTTTTCTCTTTCACTCGTAGTATGGGGTAGAAGTGGAATTTAATAGAATTTGAATAGTCCTTCTGTTTTTAATCGTTCTGTTCAAAACAAATAAACAATGATTATTACGATGATTAAATCATTACTATCATTAATTATTTATTCATTAATTATTTGATCTATCGTTAAATTATCAACGAGATGATTAATAATATCAAATTGATCATGTTATAGTATAAAATTCATACTTCATATTTATAAAATATGAAGTAGAATTTTCATTTTCTATAGCGAACCATACTATTTTTCACTATACATCTGTTAATTAACTAGACAGATGTTAAAGCATATGGAGCATTATTGCTCTGTCTTTTCCATATCAATTTTTTGCCTTTACAATTGACAATTTTGTATATTACTATGGAATAGTAAACAATGCGTATTCGTATTATCAATATTTTTTGAGATATTAAAAAAATATTGATAACACCTATCAATCAATTTTTTTACATCAATTTTTCCAGAGATATGGAAGAAATTATGTCTAGTTCCCACGAGACAAATTATAATTTAGATCTACTTATCCAAAATCTGTCTATAAGTGGTACAAACGACAATTTCTTTTTTCTTTTGTAATTACTATTACTTCTTCTAAAAAAAAAATATACTAACCGCTATTACTTTTTTATAGTTACGATTTAGACTAATTCTAGATTCTAAGTAATCACTCTAATTCACTTTGAGGCTTCGTTTGTGCGTAAATGACGATTAGAAAAGCAGTGGGCACTGCAATGAATAATAGAATAGCAATAAATGCAAGGTTATTTACTTCCATGATTGATTTTCGCTTCGTTTTAATTTTAAAATAACTCGAGATTTGATCTCATAGAGTATCTCTTTTTTTTTTTTACAAAAAAAATTTTCATTAATGTTTGTCTCAATCAAATATTTTGTTTTTTGTTTTATGTCTATTATATATTAGAAGATTAGAAGAGGATCCTAGAAATAGCCAAAAACCAAAAAGGGTCTAGTAAAAAATTGATGAGCAAACAAAAATATGAGAGATGAAATGAACGCAGAGCGTAAATCTATACACGGTATTCTTCCTAACACAGATCTATCTTACTACGATACCCTTTTTTTTTTCTCAAGGAAAAAAAGATTGCGGATCGGATCTAATAATTCGGCGAATCCACACACAAAATGTGTATGTGTAAAAAAAGATGTCAAATCTATTCTAGTCTACTCTATTTTCCTTTTTTTCTCTTGTTTGGGGTAGGAACCGCTCAAACAATTGTTCAATTTATTGAATCGGGACTGACGGGGCTCGAACCCGCAACTTCCGTCTTGACAGGGCGGTACTCTAACCAATTGAACTACAATCCCACTAGGTACAGTTTATTGACTAAACTGTTATAAAAAAACTGTGCCGTGTGCCGGGTCGTATTTTTGAAAACTTTTATCTTTCATATTATATATCAAAAGTATCTGTTCGTTCCGATTCTTTCTCTATTACAGTATAGGATTAGAGAGTAGGGGATTCAAAAACCAATTACCTTTCTTATCTGATAGATAAATATCTATCTCAATCTATCAAGTTGGTATTGGGCCGAGCTGGATTTGAACCAGCGTAGGCATATTGCCAACGAATTTACAGTCCGTCCCCATTAGCCACTCGGGCATCGACCCAGGAAAAAATGGGAAGTTGATTATAGTACCTAATTAGGTACTATAATGACTTTCCTAGCCTACCTAGTACCCCTAGGGGAAATCGAATCCCCGTTGCCTCCTTGAAAGAGAGATGTCCTGGGCCACTAGACGATAGGGGCTATTGTTATAATATTCAAATCCCTAGGAATTTGTCAATATAAAATAAAAGAATCTTTCTTCATATTTCATTATTTAATATTCTTCTTGTGTTGTCAGGATCGACAATAGAACTATATTCAATTAATTTAGTTCTATTATTGACCCCATTATTTGGCATCTATCGAATATGTAATAGACTTCTCCATTGGTAATGAAATGGTCAAAAGCCCTTTTAACTCAGGGGTAGAGTAACGCCATGGTAAGGCGTAAGTCATCGGTTCAAGCCCGATAAAGGGCTCTTGCTTGCAATAAAGCCCAGTTGTTATTCTATTTTTAACATTTATTTGATTAAGACAAAAAAGCTGCAATATACCTCTTTTTGTTATCACGGAATAGAACATGTTAATATAATTGAGGACAACTAACATATATAATTTAGATAGAACTTTTTTTCTTATATCTCGCTACTAATAAAACGAGGAATAGTATAAGATTAGGCTACTTCACTTTCGTATTTTTCATTGAAGAATTACTAATGGAAATTAAATTAGTACGTATTACTTTAAAACTAAATGAAAACTCAATAAAAATGAGAAGTAAGTGAACCTAACCCATTGACTGATTAATAATATAAGTTATTCTTATATTGAAAATTGAGGTAGATTTTGAAAGTGAACCTTCAATCAATTGAAATTATTCGAATACTCTCATATTTGGTTGTTAATTGGATATTCTGTCGAATTGAAAAGCATAATTCGATTATGATGTACCAAACATACATTCTTACTATGTTTGTACAAGACATTTTATCTCGGTCATTCTACCAGTATAAAATAGATTGGAATTGAGATAAAAAAAAAGAGAAGAAAAAAATGAAATAGAAACAACTTCGAATTATCATGCATTTACTATATATAAGTAATTCGGTTTCAATAGAAAATCCGTGCCAATAAGGAATCTTCGAAACCCGATTTATTGAAAGGGATGATGGATGAAAAATTGTCCATAAATATTTCAATGTAAAACAGTGTATACCCTTTGATTCTATCGAATAGGGTGTTCGGAAAAGGTTGAAATAGTGAAATAGGAGGATTACTATGACTATAGCTCTTGGAAAGTCTTCCAAAGAGGAACAAACTTTATTTGATATTATGGATGACTGGCTACGCAGAGACCGTTTTGTTTTTGTGGGTTGGTCCGGTTTATTGCTTTTTCCTTGTGCTTATTTTGCACTAGGCGGATGGTTCACGGGCACAACTTTTGTGACTTCGTGGTATACTCACGGATTGGCCAGCTCCTATTTGGAAGGTTGTAATTTTTTAACTGCTGCAGTTTCTACGCCTGCTAATAGTTTGGCACATTCTTTGCTGCTATTATGGGGTCCTGAAGCACAAGGAGATTTTACTCGCTGGTGTCAGTTAGGTGGTCTATGGACTTTCGTTGCTCTTCATGGTGCTTTTGGTCTAATAGGCTTTATGTTACGCCAATTTGAACTTGCTCGATCTGTGCAATTACGACCTTATAATGCAATTGCGTTCTCTGCTCCGATTGCTGTTTTTGTTTCCGTATTCTTGATCTATCCATTAGGTCAATCTGGTTGGTTTTTTGCGCCTAGTTTTGGCGTAGCAGCTATTTTCCGATTTATCCTCTTTTTTCAAGGTTTTCATAATTGGACCTTGAATCCATTTCATATGATGGGAGTTGCCGGAGTATTGGGTGCTGCTCTTCTATGTGCTATTCACGGTGCTACCGTAGAAAATACTTTATTTGAAGACGGTGATGGTGCAAATACATTCCGTGCTTTTAACCCAACTCAAGCCGAAGAGACTTATTCTATGGTCACTGCGAACCGTTTCTGGTCCCAAATTTTTGGGGTTGCTTTTTCCAATAAACGTTGGTTACATTTCTTCATGTTATTTGTGCCGGTGACCGGTTTATGGATGAGTGCCATTGGAGTAGTTGGCCTAGCTCTAAACTTACGTGCTTATGATTTTGTTTCCCAGGAGATTCGTGCAGCAGAAGATCCTGAATTTGAGACTTTTTATACAAAAAATATTCTTTTGAACGAAGGTATTCGTGCTTGGATGGCGGCTCAGGATCAGCCTCATGAAAATCTTATATTCCCTGAGGAGGTTCTACCCCGTGGAAACGCTCTTTAATGGAACTCTAACTTTAGCTGGTCGTGACCAAGAAACCACTGGTTTCGCTTGGTGGGCTGGTAATGCTCGACTTATTAATTTGTCAGGCAAATTACTTGGAGCTCATGTGGCTCATGCCGGATTAATTGTATTCTGGGCTGGAGCAATGAATTTATTTGAGGTGGCTCATTTTGTACCAGAAAAACCTATGTATGAACAAGGATTGATTTTACTTCCCCATCTAGCTACTCTAGGATGGGGAGTCGGTCCTGGTGGGGAAATTGTGGACACTTTTCCCTATTTTGTATCCGGGGTACTTCACTTAATTTCTTCTGCAGTTTTAGGCTTCGGTGGTATTTATCACGCACTAATTGGACCCGAAACTTTAGAAGAATCTTTTCCATTTTTTGGTTATGTATGGAAAGATAGGAACAAAATGACCACAATTTTAGGTATTCACCTAATCTTGCTAGGTGTTGGTGCTTTTCTCCTAGTGTTTAAGGCTTTGTATTTTGGTGGCATATATGATACCTGGGCTCCCGGCGGTGGAGATATAAGAAAAATTACGAACCTTACGCTTAACCCAAGTACTATATTTGGTTATTTACTAAAATCCCCTTTTGGAGGGGAGGGATGGATTGTTAGTGTGGACAATCTAGAAGATCTAATTGGAGGACATGTGTGGTTAGGTTCCATTTGTATCTTCGGTGGTATCTGGCACATCTTAACAAAACCTTTTGCGTGGGCTCGCCGTGCGTTTGTATGGTCCGGAGAAGCTTACTTATCTTATAGTTTGGCAGCTCTCTCTGTCTTTGGTGTCATTGCTTGTTGTTTTGTTTGGTTTAACAATACAGCTTATCCCAGTGAATTCTATGGACCTACCGGCCCAGAGGCCTCTCAAGCACAAGCATTTACTTTTCTAGTTAGAGACCAGCGTCTTGGAGCTAGTGTGGGGTCTGCCCAAGGGCCCACTGGTTTAGGTAAATATCTTATGCGTTCTCCTACTGGAGAAATTATTTTTGGAGGGGAAACGATGCGTTTTTGGGATCTTCGTGCTCCCTGGTTGGAACCTTTAAGAGGTCCTAATGGTTTGGACCTGAGTAAGCTGAAAAAAGACATACAACCTTGGCAAGAACGACGTTCAGCAGAATATATGACTCATGCTCCTTTAGGTTCTTTAAATTCTGTGGGTGGTGTAGCTACCGAAATTAATGCGGTCAATTATGTCTCACCTCGAAGTTGGTTAGCCACTTCTCATTTTGTTCTAGGATTTTTCTTTTTCGTAGGTCATTTGTGGCATGCAGGAAGAGCTCGTGCAGCTGCAGCAGGATTTGAGAAAGGAATTGATCGTGATTTTGAACCTGTTCTTTCCATGACCCCTCTTAATTAAACCAGAGATAAAACTATAAATATCTAATTTCTTTTTAGATTATTAGAAGGATAGTTATATCCTTTGCCATTATTCTTCCAACTGAATCCTTGTTGCTCGGCTACACTATATATAGTATATAGCCGAGCATTCTTTATTTGTACTGAACTAAGTTCTATCTAGGACTTTTTTTTTCATAAGCTAGGTTCAATTGTTCGATCAACAAAAGGAGAGAGAGGGATTCGAACCCTCGATAGTTTTTCACTATACCGGTTTTCAAGACCAGAGCCATCAACCACTCGGCCATCTCTCCCCAATGAGCATAACTCATTTTATCCCGACAGATAATATCTGTCTATAGGGCTAATATAATAGTTATATATAACTAACTATTATGATGATAAAAAGAAAATTTGCTTATTCTTTCTTTATACTCGGAATTTGAAAATTTCGATTCATTTATGATCAAATAAAAATCCGTAGTGCATTTTAATTAAAAAGACCGGATAGGGATCGAATGGTATAGCCTTTTGAATCTGTTGGAAGCTTTTAAGATTACAATCATGACTATTGCGTTCCAATCGTCTTTGTTTGCATTAATTGCAATTTCAATTCTACTAGTGATTGGTGTACCTGTCGCACTTGCCTCTCCTAATGGCTGGTCAAGTAAAAAAAATGTACTATTTTCAGGTGTATCATTATGGATTGGATTAGTCTTTTTAGTAGGTATTCTAAATTCTTTCATATCTTAAGATATATTGATCTTTTTATCCTTCCTCCCCCTGGGCCTAAATTAATTCACAAAGGAATTGAATTTACGATAAATAAAAAACCAGGTAATGAAAGTGCTCAAGGGAGAGGTTATTATTAATATGATTGATAATTGATCAATAAGTCTATTGAAATAGAAAAATTGACCTCCATAGAATGGTAATATATGGGTATATATTATACCCATATAACGAGTCAAATGCGGGTATGGTTGAATGGTAGAATTTCTCCTTGCCAAGGAGAAGATGCGGGTTCGATTCCCGCTACCCGCCTATCTGTAGAATAGAAAGTTATCGTATTGGTTTAGTCGTATTTGTATCGTATTTATACGATACAGCCAAGATATATGAAATTTATTGTGTCTTTGCGGAGATGGGATTTGAACCCATGACTTCAAGGTTATGAGCCTTGCGAGCTACCAAACTGCTCTACTCCGCGTTATCCCTTCATATTAACCTTTCTTATAATACCATTAAAATGGGTACATCGAGCAATCCCTTGGGTATGCTATTCTCCCCCCCTTATATAGGGAGGGACTTTTCTTTCTATCATAACAATAACTTGAAATGAAAATAATTCTTTTCTTTACCCTACCAACTCGATTTTGTTACCCCAGCCAACAAACATGCGTGAGCCATTTCACGGATTATATATCCGGATAATTCAAAGTCTCTATAATTGGCTCTGGGTCTTCCAGTCTTCAAACAACGTCGGCGAAGACGCGTAGGTGCACTATTACGCGGTAGAGATTGTAATTTTCTATAAATTTCCAATTTTTCATCCAGTGATGAGACTTCGCTCATCTCTTTTTTCAAAGATTGGCGAAGCAAATTATATTTCCTTTCCAATCTTTGTTTCTTTTTCTCTCTTTGAATGAGACTTTTTCTTGCCATAATGATTCAGCTACTTTATATAAAGAATATAGATCAAATTTGAGATGGAGAAGTATTACGTGGATTACTCTTTCTTTTTATACACAGAGATTAGATTTAAAAATCTAAAAACTGTGTATAAAAAGAATTAACCGAATTTACCTGATGTAGAGGCGATTAAGAAAGCTGCATAGGTGAATATATAGCCTACAGAAAAGTGAGCTAATCCAACTAATCGTGCTTGAACAATGGAAAGAGCTACCGGCTTATCTCTCCATCGAACTAAATTAGCCAGAGGTGTGCGTTCATGAGCCCATGCAAGAGTTTCAATCAGTTCTTGCCAATATCCACGCCAAGAAATAAGAAACATAAATCCAGTAGCCCAAACAAGATGTCCAAATAAGAACATCCACGCCCAAACAGATAAACTGTTCATACCAAAAGGATTGTACCCATTAATTAGTTGTGAAGAATTTAACCAAAGATAATCTCTTAACCACCCCATTAAATAAGTGGAAGACTCATTAAATTGGGCTACATTTCCCTGCCATAAGGTTATATGTTTCCAATGCCAATAGAAAGTAACCCATCCAATGGTATTCAACATCCAGAAAACTGCTAAATAAAAAGCATCCCAGGCCGAAATATCGCAAGTACCGCCCCGTCCCGGACCATCGCAAGGAAAACTATAACCAAAATCTTTCTTATCAGGCATTAGCTTAGAACCGCGCGCATCTAAAGCACCTTTTACTAAAATCAACGTAGTCGTATGCAAACCTAGAGCAATAGCATGATGAACCAAAAAGTCTCCGGGACCAATTGTTAAGAAGAGCGAATTTTTATTATCGTTAATAGCATTCAACCAACCGGGTAACCATAAGCTTTTTCCGGCATTGAATGCTGGATCATTTGCTGAAGATAAGAGCACATCAAAGCCATATAAGGTCTTACCATGAGCAGATTGTATCCATTGAGCAAATATAGGCTCAATCAAGATTTGCTTTTCTGGAGTACCAAAAGCGAGCATAACATCGTTATGAACATAAAGTCCCAAGGTATGAAAACCTAGGAATAGACTAACCCAACTCAAATGAGATATTATGGCTTCCTTATGCTCCAACATTCTCGCCAATACATTATCCTTATTTTGTTCTGGATTATAATCTCTAATGAGAAATATAGCTCCATGAGCAAATGCCCCCGTCATAATGAATCCGGCAATGTATTGATGATGAGTATACAAAGCAGCTTGAGTAGTAAAATCTTGTGCTATGAATGCATAGGCAGGCAAAGAATACATGTGTTGAGCTACTAAAGAAGTAACAACTCCCAAAGAAGCTAGAGCAAGACCTAATTGAAAGTGAAGAGAGTTATTGATTGTGTTGTAAAGACCCTTATGCCCGCGTCCTAATAAGCCTCCCGGAGGAACATGTGCTTCTAAAATATCTTTTATGCTGTGTCCAATCCCAAAGTTGGTTCTATACATATGACCAGCAATGAAAAACACAAATGCAATAGCTAAATGATGATGCGCGATATCAGTTAGCCACAAACTTTGAGTTTGTGGATGGAATCCCCCGAGAAGAGTTAGAATAGCAGTTCCCGCCCCTTTAGCGGTACCAAATAAATGACTGCTGGAATCAGGATTTTGAGCATAAAGATTCCACTGACCTGTAAAAAGTGGTTCCAATCCTTGGGGATGTGGTACTATATCTAAAAAATTATCCCACCTTATGTGCTCTCCTCTTGATTCAGGAATAGCCACATGAACTAAATGCCCCGTCCAAGCCAAAGAACTGACTCCGAAGAGCCCTGATAAATGATGATTTAGACGAGACTCAGCATTTTTAAACCATGAAACACTTGGTTTCCATTGAGGTTGTAGATGCAACCAACCCGCTGTTAAAAAGAGAGCAGAAAGAAATAGCAAGAAAAGAGCTCCAGTATAAAGATCTTCATTAGTGCGTAAACCAATTGTATACCACCACTGATAAACACCGGAATAAGCAATATTGACTGGACCGGGAGCACCTCCTCGGGTAAAGGCTTCTACGGCCGGTTGACCAAAATGAGGATCCCAAATTGCATGAGCAATAGGTCTTATATGTAAGGGGTCGTGGACCCATGCTTCGAAATTGCCTTGCCAAGCTACGTGGAACAAATTACCAGAGGTCCACAGAAAAATGATAGCTAACTGACCAAAGTGAGAAGCAAAAATCTTTTGATAAAGGCGCTCTTCGGTAATATCATCATGACTCTCAAAGTCATGTGCAGTAGCAATACCAAACCAAATACGACGAGTAGTTGGGTCCTGGGCCAAGCCTTGGCTGAACTTTGGAAATCTTGATGCCATAATGCTTTATCCTCCTAGCCATTATCCTACTGCAATAATTCTTGCTAGGAAGAACGCCCATGTTGTGACAATTCCACCCAGAAGGTAATGAGCTACTCCTACAGCGCGTCCTTGAACAATACTCAAGGCTCTTGGCTGGATAGCAGGAGCAACTTTTAATTTATTATGGGCCCAAACAATAGATTCAATAAGTTCTTGCCAATATCCACGGCCACTAAATAGGAACATTAAACTAAAGGCCCAAACGAAATGAGCACCTAAGAATAAAAGACCATATGCAGATAATGAAGAACCGTAAGATTGGATTACTTGAGAAGCTTGTGCCCATAGAAAGTCACGGAGCCACCCGTTAATTGTAACGGAACTCTGCGCAAAGTTTCCTCCTGTAATATGAGTTACCACTCCCTGATCACTTATACTACCCCAAACATCGGACTGCATTTTCCAACTAAAATGAAATATTACTACCGAAATTGCATTGTACATCCAGAATAACCCTAAGAAGACATGATCCCAGGCAGATACTTGGCATGTTCCTCCTCTACCAGGCCCATCGCAAGGAAAACGAAAACCAAGATTCGCTTTATCGGGTATTAAACGAGAACTGCGAGCAAATAAAACACCTTTAAGTAATATTAATACAGTCACATGGATAGTAAATGCATGAATATGGTGCACTAGAAAATCCGCAGTTCCTAATGGAATAGGCAACAAGGCCACTTTGGCACCTACTGCTATCAAATCACCACCTCCCCAGGTTAAGCTGGTACTTGCTGTTGCATCAGGAGCTGTCAAACTGGGTGCTAAAGCATGAGTGTTTTGTATCCATTGAGCAAAGATAGGTTGTAATTGGATAGCAGTATCTGAAAACATATCTTTAGAACGTCCTAAAGCACTCATAGTATCATTATGAATATATAGACCAAAACTATGGAAACCTAAGAAAATACATACCCAGTTGAGGTGTGATACAATTGCATCACGATGTCTCAGAACACGGTCTAAAAGATTGTTGTACTGAGTAGTCGGATCATAGTCTCTTACCATAAAAATAGCTGCATGTGCAGCAGCGCCAACTATGAGAAATCCACCAATCCACATATGGTGCGTGAACAGAGATAGTTGGGTACCATAGTCAGTAGCTAGATATGGATAGGGAGGCATAGAATACATATGATGAGCTACGACAATAGTTAAAGATCCTAACATAGCTAGGTTAAGAGCTAATTGAGCATGCCATGAAGTAGTTAAGATCTCGTAAAGACCTCTATGTCCTTCCCCTGTAAATGGACCTTTATGAGCCTCCAAAATATCCTTGAGGTTATGACCAATAACCCAATTGGTTTTATACATATGACCAGCAATTAGAAAAAGAACTGCAATAGCCAAATGGTGGTGTGCAGTATCGGTCAGCCACAGACCCCCCGTTACTGGGTTGAGTCCTCCACGAAAAGTCAAAAATTCTGAATATTTCGACCAATTCAGAGTGAAAAATGGGGTCAATCCCTCAGCGAAACTGGGATAAAGTTGAGCTAAAAGCTCACGATTTAAAATAAATTCATGAGGAAGCGGTATCTCTTTAGGGTCCACTCCAGCATCTAAGAGTTGATTAATAGGTAAAGAAACGTGTATTTGGTGTCCTGCCCAAGATAGAGAGCCAAGTCCTAGTAACCCTGCTAAATGGTGGTTCAACATGGATTCTACATCTTGAAACCAAGCCAATTTTGGAGCAGCTTTGTGATAATGGAACCAACCAGCAAAAAGCATTAACGCTGCAAAAATCAATGCACCAATTGCGGTGCAGTAAAGTTGCAATTCACTAGTTATTCCGGATGCTCGCCAAATTTGAAAGAACCCAGAGGTGATTTGTATTCCTCGAAAACCTCCACCCACATCTCCATTCAAAATTTCTTGGCCTACTATCGGCCAAACTACCTGAGCACTGGGTTTAATGTGAGTAGGATCGCCTAACCATGCTTCATAATTGGAGAAACGAGCACCGTGAAAGTACATCCCACTTAGCCAAATAAATATGATGGCTAATTGACCAAAATGAGCACTAAATACTTTGCGAGAGATCTCTTCCAAATCATTGGTATGGCTATCAAAATCATGAGCATCAGCATGTAGGTTCCAGATCCAGGTGGTAGTATTGGGTCCCTTAGCTAGTGTCTTTGAGAAATGACCAGGTTTAGCCCATTTTTCAAATGAGGTTTTAACAGGATCCCTCTCCACTATGATCTTTACTTCTTCCGGTGAACGAATGGTCATTGAGTTCTCCTCTTTCCAGACGAGACATGAGAAAAAACCCGCCGAATTTTTGAAAAAAAAAAATAAAAAATGACTATATATTCTAAACTCGTCCCTCTCTTTATTTCCCAGTTTAGAACTGGAGCGACTATGATACGGAAGTCGATTTGAGGCAGATGTTCAAATTTATTATGACATATCCGATAGGTGCTTAATGGACCGTTACGAGATATAAAACTTTCTCGCCCAGTGGTAAAATATGGTAAGATATATAAATATGATACAATCATTATTTTCATATCCAGATTTATTTATGCATATCTCTGGACCCATATTTATAGATCACTTTTATGATTCAAAAGAACTTTGAATTGATGAATCTTTCATAAATTCTATTTATGCACGATATTTACTCATATTAAAAAGATTTTTTTAACAATCCATAGATTGTATTCTTTGTTCTATTTTTTCATAATGATTATGCAATAAGAGAAGCTAATTCGTTCGAATAGCATGATAAATTTCATCATCTTAACTATAGGAATCGGGAGATTTTCATTCTCGAAAACGTCCTGTAATCTTTAACCGATTTTGTGCTTCGATATAATTGCTTGGAGCAAGTGCTATAGCTTGCTTCCAATATTCAGCAGCTTGATTAAACCAAGCTTCCGCAATTTCAGGATCTCCCTGTTGAATGGCCTGTTCTCCTCGGTCGGGATAGAGTAACTTCTAAAAGTTTTCTTCCCTTAGAACCGTACTTGAGAGTTTCCTACCTCATACGGCTCAATTAACTATTCTTTAGTCCTTGTACCCAAACTTCCAAAATAGGGTAGGTAAATACGTTCAGCTTAATCGAAAGAACAGAATGGGTCAATGACATGAGTTTCAAACTTCACTTTCGATAAATGATTAAGTTTTCTCTTTTCTCCCACCGTAAAAAGATGAAGTATTACAAATAAAAAGATCTACTTCAGATTATCGAGATAAAAATCTTTTTAAAAGGTAACTATCTCTATATAGAAATTTTTGAAGTAATACTTTCCTGGTAGGAAAGTATTACTTCACGTCTTTAGGATCTGATGCTACACCGCTGCTCAATAACCTAGTAAATCAACTCTACTACATAAATAGATTCCTTATTTTTGCCCATGAGCAGATTTGATCGTATCAGCCCGAACTTTCAATAATTGATCTTTATGGTGCTTTCTCCATCAATTGAATTGATTTTATTTTATCCATGGACTATCCAGGCTATATTTACCCATTCATATTTGGGCTCCTATGAGGGGTATTCTTTTGACTACAGCTGATAGAAAACCGTTGTTTTGGACGGTGCATATGTAGAAAGCCTCTTTTCTTTTCCGTACTAAACGAATTCATTCTATAGTACAGATAGCCGCACGTAATGACAGATCAAGGCCGTGTTATTAAGAGCTTGTGGTAAAGACGGGTTTCGTTCTAATGCCTGAAAATAATATTCTAAAGCCTTAGTATGTTCCCCATTACTTGTGTGGATAAGACCTATATTATACAATATATAACTTCGGTCATAGGGGTCAATTTCCGGTCGCATGGCTTCATAATAATTTTGTAAAGCTTCCGCATATTCCCCTTCCGATTGAGCTGACATTCGTTACGGTCGTTCATTCAATTGAAATGATCTCCGCTTCAAAACCGTACATGAAAATTTCACCTCATACGGCTCCTCCTTTTTTTACAGAATAAGAAAAGTAATCAATTGACACGAAAAAAGATTTTCCTTATGATTATGAATTAGCAGGAACTAGTGTATTTCCAATGAATCTCTAGCTATCCTTCTTGCAAAGATTTTATTATTATTATATTCTAAATAATAAAGTATTTTAGCTTAGCACTACAAACATAACCTCTAACAATTTCTTTGTCCTTAACGCATTGTATTTTACGGGAATTATTCACTCCAACAGTCTCCGATGGTTCTAGCGGTATCCGAAATACAAACGAGATGGATGTTTGTTGCCTCAACCATTCTAACTAGCCCTTAATAAAAATAAGGGAAAAAAATGTATTATATAGTCTTATTTCTTTATTATAACGAAGCATTTGTGTTGTCGATTTTAACGCGTAGTGCTTTTTCCCTTATGCACACCTATCATATAGATTTGACCATTAACATCTATGTAATAGATATAACCTTTCGCTTAATACTAGAATCTCAGAAGATCAAAGCATCTAAGGCTGCATAAATCGGGGATACACGACAGAAAGAATTGTTCTATTTCTAAAACTCACCTTCACTAAACGTCAGTTTTCACTTTTAATAAATAGAATATCAAAAAAAGTAGAAAGAAAAAAAATCAAATCACACCATCTCTGTAATAGGTAAATGCCTTTTTCTCCCCTGAAGCCATTGGGATTATCCGCAATAATATATCCGCTACAATTGTGAAAGTCTTGTCGATAAAATTGTCATTTCTCTGAGATCTAGGCATAGTCAATTTATAAATTTGATAATTTCTTTCATTCCCCATACGGAAATGATTCCATGAACAAAATTATTTGCCAATGCACAATAGCATAATAAATTTCCTTACGATCGCAAATATGTAAACTAAATAAAGAAAAATTGGGAATATTTGAAAGAGTGGATTAAATTGATAGCAATCAATAAAAAAAATTTGAGAAAATGTTTCTGTTTCGCGCTCGGTTGCTCACGACCCCAACGATCAAACGAGTAAGTAAACGGCAAATTGGCATAAAATGAAAAAATGATGATTGATTGTGTTTGTGCATACTTATAAGTATAGAATCTATTGAGCATATAATTATGATAGAATTTGTGTCATTATGATACAATTTGTACCATTAATTGACTTACCGATCGAAGAATTATTTTAACAATTATTTTCAATTGGAATAGGAAATTATTCTATAATAATTATAGAATCTATCAATAGATCTGGCTTAATTTCACAATTGGATCGGGCAATAGCAATAAAAATCCTAATATTCTAAAAGAATAATATTAGATTGATGAAAGAAAATATCTTGAAATAAGAAGAAAAGCAACTTTGGTAAATACTCTTCTGTCTGTCTTTATTCAAAAGACTTTACTTATGCAAAAGTCAGTTATCTCATTTTTGGGCATGAATTAGAAAAAAAACTTGTTGTTTTCATTTTGTCGACAAATTAAAATTAAAGGTGTAGGAAAGATGGCTGAGCGGTTCAAGGCGTAGCATTGGAACTGCTATGTAGGCTTCTGTTTACCGGGGGTTCGAATCCCTCTCTTTCCGTATATTTGTATTCTTTTTTGCTTTGCATCGTTTTATCATTAATCTAAACCCGATAGGATGGTTTCATTTTCCCACAATCTCCTTCCATTTCGGGATAGAGAAAAAAATATTGAAAAAAAGAAATATTTATTCAATGACATTGTCATGTAACATACAGAGGAACAAATAGAAATCCTTTCTTTTCATTCTCTTTAAATTGGGAATAATTTAAACTCTACGGGAATAGTATTCTACGACCAATAATTCATTAATCTTCAAACCGATACGCTTATTATCTATTATTTTTTTTACTAATCCACTATACTGTGACTTTTGTTTAATCCGATTTAAATGGGGGGGCACCCTCATTTTATCCTTTTGAAAAATATCTATATTTTTATTCATTATATTTCTCAATCCTTGTTTCTCTTTTATAGAAATTAAATCTTGGGGTTTGCAACGGTAACTTGGTATATCTACTATACGACCATTGACCAGGATATGCCTATGGTTGACTAATTGTCTGGCTTCAGGAATAGTAAGCGCCATACCCAATCGAAAAAGGATATTATCCAAGCGCATTTCCAGTAATTGTAATAGAACCTGACCTGTTGATCCCTTGGCTCTTCTAGCAATACGAACATATTGAAGTAATTGGCGCTCTGGAAGTCCATAATGAAAACGTAATCTTTGTTTTTCTTTTAGACGTACAGGATATTTAGAAGATTTAAGAGGTTTAGAATGTTTTTTTTTTATAGGCTTTTGAATTCTGTTGGGTGTTTTCTTACTTAGTCCTGGTAAAGTTTTGAGACGATTTATTATTTTTAAACGAGGTCCGCGATAACGGGACATAAAAAACTCCTTATTTCAAGAAATGACATAAATGTAATGTTGGAAAGAAGAATAATATAAACAGCACGAATATTGGAATGATTTTCTATACGGAGAGAGAAACAAATTCTCTTCAATTTGAAAATCAAAAATATTGTAGATAGAAAAAAAAGATATGTTTCAATCATTGCGTTTCTAGTTGAAACGAATCATGCCACGACAGACCCGGCGGATCGACGATACGAAAAGTAAGAGTCTTTTCCTTATTTCATAGATTTTAACGATATATGGTTGATAATGGTAAGAAGTGGAAAGAATAAGAACGAGCCAGCTATCGGGATCGAACCGATGACCATCGCATTACAAGTGCGACGCTCTCACCTCTGAGCTAAGCAGGCTCATATGCATGCAGTATCACATGCTTATTGGCTGAAAAGATCTCTTCGAAATCGCTAGAATTATAGCGAATCGAATTATAATATAATAATNNAATTCAGANTCAAATGAAACATTGCATCAATTTATCTTAATGGATTATTATAAAACAATAATGGGGCGTGGCCAAGCGGTAAGGCAGCAGGTTTTGGTCCTGTTATTTCGAAGGTTCGAATCCTTCCGTCCCAGGTGGAACAGTATTATTGAATTGAAAAAAAAAAGACTTATAGAAGGGAAATATGATTTCGATAAGATTCTAAATAGAGAAAGGGATATTTTTGCGGTGTAGGATTGGAATACAGATTAAATTGAGATAGAGATGAAATTAGCCTATTGGATGTATGCTGGTCCTGCTCATATTGGAACCCTACGAGTAGCTAGTTCTTTCAAAAATGTGCATGCCATTATGCACGCTCCTCTAGGAGATGATTATTTTAATGTAATGCGTTCTATGTTAGAACGTGAAAGAGATTTTACTGCCGCAACTGCTAGCATAGTAGATCGTCACGTACTAGCACGTGGATCTCAAGAAAGAGTTGTAGATAATATTCTCCGGAAAGATAAAGAGGAACACCCTGATCTTATTATATTGACACCTACATGTACCTCTAGTATTTTGCAAGAAGATTTACAGAACTTTGTGAATAGAGCATCCATAATTTCTGATTCCGACGTCATTTTTGCAGATGTTGATCATTATCAAGTAAATGAAATTCAAGCAGCGGATAGAACTTTAGAACAGGTGGTTCGATATTATTTAGATAGATGTCATAGACAAGAAAAATGGGATCAATTTCTAACTGATGCGCCTTCTGTCAATATAATTGGAATTTTTACATTGGGTTTTCATAATCAACACGATTGTCGTGAATTAAGACGTTTATTACGAGATCTGGATATTGAAATTAATCAAATAATTCCTGAAGGAGGATCTGTAGAAGATCTTAAAAATTTACCAAAAGCTTGGTTCAATTTAATTCCTTATCGTGAAGTGGGCTTAATGACAGCGGTATATTTAAATAAAGAATATGGGATGCCTTACATATCTATAGCTCCCATGGGAGCTGTAGATATGGCGGAGTGGATCCGCCAGATTCAAAAAAATGTGAATACGTTGACTCTTAGTTCATCGAATAAAAGAGTGGATTATGAACCTTATATCGACGGACAAACTCGATTTGTTTCCCAAGCTGCTTGGTTTTCAAGATCTATTGATTGTCAGAATTTGACGGGTAAAGAAACAGTTGTTTTTGGTGATACAACTCATGCTGCTTCAATCACTAAGATACTTGTTCGAGAAATGGGGATTCGTGTCAGTTGTGCAGGTACTTATTGCAAACACGATGCGGAATGGTTCAAAGAGCAAATTCAAGGTTTCTGCGATGAAATACTGATCACAGATGATCATGCTGAGGTAGGAGATATGATCGCTCACATGGAACCATCTGCAATATTTGGTACTCAAATGGAACGTCATATTGGTAAACGTCTTGATATTCCGTGTGGAGTTATTTCTGCACCAGTTCATATACAAAACTTTCCTTTGGGATACCGACCTTTTTTAGGTTACGAAGGTACTAATCAAATAGCTGATTTAATTTATAACTCATTTGCTCTGGGTATGGAGGACCATCTTCTAGATATTTTTGGTGGTCATGATACTAAAGAAATAATATCCAAATCTATATCTACGGATATAGGCCTAATTTGGAATCCTGAAAGTCGAATAGAATTAAGTAAAATTCCTCGTTTTGCCAGAGAAAAGGTGGAAAGAAATACTGAAAAATTTGCACGACAAAAGGGGATTGAAACCATTACTGTCGAAGTAATGTACGCAGCTAAAGAAGCATTGAATACCTAGCCAACTAAACCAATTAATTTTCAAAAATGTATTCTAGAAATTGAGTGAATGACTATTCATAATTACATATCTATTTTAGGATTGGATAAGAGATCTATCTGTATGATAAAAATTTGTCTTAAAACGATGTGGTAAAAAGTAACGTGTTACTTAAACGACATGATTAGTTCTGTGGATTATGACATCCGCCATTTTGACTCGAAGATACTCTTTTATTAAAAAAGATATAGGAGCTTGGTATCAACTTTTTTTTTCAGCTAGGAGCAGAATCTAGGGTTAATGGAAATTAAATCAATGAGCTACCTATCGAATTTGACGTTAAGCCTCGAAGGGAAGAGCTCTTCAGGAATTGGGTTCAATCAATAAGAATCAAACGAGTTTTTTTTATAGTGCTATTGTATAATTTATCAAATTAGTAACTCAATTTACAGAAATTCTGTCATGGTATTTTTCTGCAAAAATTTATCGTTTTAAACGCGTTTTCAATTTTTTATTTATTAAGAAGGGGGTATTCTAAATAATGCGTCTACGTTTAGCTTTAGATCATATAAAATTTAGTTATTATATAAATTTTGTATCATGGTTGTCTTATTATTATCCATTTCTATTTGTTTTATTATATCTTCATTTCATTTATTTTATTCCTCTGCGATCTTTTATAGGGAAGCACATAAGGATTTTTGTTAAGCGGTTCTTCAAGAGAAGAAGAAGAAGAAATCAAAAAGATTATTAGAATTGCGAGAACGAACTGAATGAATGAAACAAAAAATGATAAACAATTGTTTTTATTCATTCAATAAAAAAAGAAAAGAAATTTGTACTTTTTTTTTTACTTTACTGCCATTTCTAACGATCTTTTCTTTCTATTTCTAATCATTTTTCAATATAATGTCAATCCAACAATCCTTCCCAACATTTCGGGATTGACAATAGCATATTTTTTGGATATAATAAATCCGCTATTTCTTTTTTTTATGGTGAATTCGTTCAACGGATCAGAAATAATCTGATCCGGAAAGATCACTTGATTTGATTAAGAAAGAAATGGTAAAGTTCGATTATTAATATCCTTCATGATTTATTGTAAAGGTTCTATTTCTGATCGATTGAATCAAGTAACTGCTCTACTTCGACTGTATCTATACAAATAAGGGTTGCTAACTCAATGGTAGAGTACTCGGCTTTTAAGTGCGACTATGGTCTTTTACATGTTCGGATGAACTATTCAATTCGTCTATACCATCGGTAAAATTGGTAAGACTACGACTGATCCTGAAAAAAAATGGAAAAAGCAGCATGTCGTTCTAAGAATCTCGACTTTCTTTTTTGATCAGAAGCGGCGGATCAAGGAATTCAATGCATATACAAATAATAATGTATACAAATTATTGACATGTGTATACAATTGAATTTGAACAAATGAATTGATTTTGAAATAAGATCAAATAAATTCGAGAGTCCGAGTGATTAAGTCAAGTGAGTCAATGGATAAAGCTGGATGGCTTGAATCATAAGTAAAACCAGAAGAACGAGCTTCTGTTCCTCATTTCAACGAGGAATTCCCTTTACTAATCGGAAGTTAAAAGCCTTTTAGTAACCGATAAAGGAAGTTTTTCCCTGTAGTAAATTAGGGTTTTCTACATTCACCATGAGTCCTAAGTACTCGAAAACAAATGTGTAAGAGAAATAGTGTACTGACCATGTTAATTCTATTCCATGAGTCAGGAGAGCGATCGGACTGCCAAAATAAGAAATTTTCATTCTTCCTCATGACGAATGAAGATCTATGCGAAGAAAACTATCTATCTGATAGACATTTTCTATTATGTTCCAACTAGATCGCACCATGTATTATCTTTAATAATCCAACAGGTTATTCTTGGGTCCGGGGGTTTAAAAAATGGATAACTTCCAAAGAAATTCAAATAAACATCGATCTTGGCAACAATTCTTTTTATATCCGCTTTTTTTTCAGGAAGATCTTTACGCAATTGCTCATGATCATCATTTAGATAGATCTGGTTCCGAGGAACCGACGGAAATTTTAGTTTCTCATTTTTTGAGTTTCCTGACTGTAAAACGTTCAATACGTCGAATACGTAAACAGAATAATTCAATTAGTTTATTCAGGAATCCCGATTCAAATAAATTCATTGAATACAATAAGAATTCTTTTAAATCGATACTAAAAGGGTTTACAATTGTCTTGGAAGTTTCGTTCGCAATGCGATCAAAACATTTCATAAAAGGAATGGATGGATGGAATAGTCTCCGATCCATCCATTGCATATTTCCTTTTATGGAGGATAAATTACCACATTCCAATTATATATCAGATATACGAGTGCCCTACTCAATTCATCCGGAAATTTTGGTTCGACTTTTTCGTCGCTGGATCCTAGATACTCCTTCTTTGCATTTATTACGATGGATTCTCCATGAATGTAGTTTTAGTCGAGAAAATTTGCAGAAATCTCTGATTACACAGAGAGAAAATACGTTCTCCCTGTTCCTTTGGAATTTTTATGTGTATGAATGCGAATCGTTTTTAATTCCTCTTATTAAACGATTTTTTAATTCACAATCATTGTTATATGAATCTTTTCCGGATCGAACTCATTTTGAGAAAAAGATCAAAGATATTGTTCTATTTCCTCCTCAAAAAATTTCAACAAAAAAGATCTGGTTGTTGAAGAATTCTTTCATCCATTATGTGAGATATGGAGAAAGATCCCTTATAGCTCTAAAGGGTACGCATCTTCAAGTGAAAAAATGTAGATATCATCTGTTTCATTTTTGGCAATACTATTTTCATCTTTGGTTTCAACCGTATAGGATATGCAGTCTTGAATTATCCAAGATTTCTTTTTCTTTTTTAGGTTTTTTTATGCATGTTAAAATGAGACCTCTCGTGGTTAGAGCCAAAATGCTAGATGATTTATTCATTACCGATCTTATTACCAATGAATTAAACTCAACAGCTCCGATTAAACCAATTCTTTTTTCTTTAGCTAAAGAAAAGTTTTGTGACATCTCAGGGTGGCCAATTAGTAAATTGTCTTGGACCAGTCTATCAGATGATGATATTCTCGATCGATTCGATCGAATTTGGATAAATCTTTTTGATTACTACAGTGGATCCATCAATCAAGATGGTTTATATCATATAAAGTATATACTTTTAATTTCATGTGCTAAAACTTTGGCCTGTAAACATAAAAGTACTATACGTGTAGTTCGAGAACAATTAGGTTCGGAACTCTTTACAAAATCATTTTCAAAAGAAAGAGAATCCATTTCTTCGTCCTTTTCAAAAACTCGTTCACAGAGAGAACGAATTTGGAATTCAGAAATTAGCGAGATAAACCCTCTGGCTAATTTCTGGCAAAAGATGCAGAATAAACAAATAGAAAACTGATTTTGACCAATGAAATGCTTATTGAGCAATTGCCAGGATCAATTTATGATGCTATAGATCTTTTCCAACCGGAAATCCAACCAAATGATGGATCAAATCACTACATGGAGAAAGCCGTGTGCAATGAAAATTGCAAGCACGGTTTGGGGAGAGATTTCTTGCTCCTATTAAAAAGAGCGGATAATCCACTCCATCCGATGAGCTCCGGGTTCAAGTCCCGGGCAACCCAGAGTACCAGAATCTAGCACCTAAAAGTATTTTGTCTACTTATTGCAGATCCAATGCAATTCAATGTTATCCATTGCTCTTAACAAGCAAGATAGGTAGCATCCCACTATTCTCATCCTTAAGAAATGAAAAACTCTTTCTTACCCATCGAAAGAGTTTTGTCTAATCACATTTAACTTCAAGGTCATAAGAATATTTATTACCTTGAATCATAAAACCTTGAATCATAAACAAAGAAGGAATGCCAATAGAGCGCATTAATACCATAGGTATTAATATCTACGGATACTATTGAAAGCTATTTCAATATATGTGCATATAGTTTATGGAAGGAAGAGGATATTATGAATTTTATGAATATTTATAGCCATGTCAAAATGTTGGTTGACATACAGATATGACTCATATTATACTGTTGAATAACAAGCCTTATGTGTATGCTTGGGAGCTTCTAATGATTAAATAAACCAAGTTATAACCATGACCGCAATTCTAGAAAGACGCGAAAGCGCAAGCCTATGGAATCGTTTTTGCGATTGGATCACTAGCACTGAAAACCGTCTTTACATTGGATGGTTTGGTGTCTTGATGATTCCTACCCTATTGACTGCAACCTCTGTATTCATTATCGCTTTCATTGCAGCTCCTCCAGTAGATATTGATGGTATTCGTGAACCTGTTTCCGGTTCTCTTCTTTATGGAAACAATATTATTTCCGGTGCTATTATTCCTACCTCTGCAGCCATCGGTCTGCATTTCTATCCCATCTGGGAAGCAGCTTCTGTTGATGAATGGCTATACAACGGTGGTCCTTATGAGCTAATCGTTCTACACTTTCTACTTGGTGTAGCTTGCTATATGGGTCGTGAGTGGGAGCTTAGCTTCCGTCTAGGTATGCGCCCTTGGATTGCTGTTGCATATTCAGCTCCAGTAGCAGCAGCTACTGCTGTTTTCTTGATTTACCCTATTGGTCAAGGAAGCTTCTCTGATGGTATGCCTCTAGGAATCTCTGGTACTTTCAATTTCATGATTGTATTCCAAGCTGAACACAATATTCTTATGCATCCATTTCACATGTTAGGTGTAGCTGGCGTATTCGGCGGCTCTCTATTTAGTGCTATGCATGGTTCCTTGGTAACCTCGAGTTTGATCAGGGAAACTACCGAAAATGAGTCTGCTAATGCAGGTTACAAATTTGGTCAGGAAGAAGAAACCTACAATATTGTAGCTGCTCACGGTTATTTCGGCCGATTGATCTTCCAATATGCTAGTTTCAACAACTCCCGTTCTCTACATTTCTTTTTAGCTGCTTGGCCAGTAGTAGGTATCTGGTTTACTGCTTTAGGCATCAGCACTATGGCTTTTAACTTAAATGGATTCAATTTCAACCAATCTGTTGTTGACAGTCAAGGCCGTGTAATTAACACTTGGGCCGATATCATTAATCGTGCTAACCTTGGTATGGAAGTTATGCACGAGCGTAATGCTCACAACTTCCCTCTGGATCTAGCTGCTGTTGAAGCTAATTCTATAAACGGCTAATTATTCAAGATGGATTGTTAGTGTATTTCAATCCTAAAAAGAAAGCAGTACCAATTTGGTACTGCTTTTTCCGTCTAATTTTTCTTAAAAGTGATAGTTATTGCGAACAGAGCACAATAACTGTTTATTATGCATCCAGCAGGAATTGAACCCGCGACTTCCCAATTATGAGTTGGGTGCAACTATTTTATAAAAAAAAAAATGTAAATATCACTAACTTGTGTGAGAGTTGCATTGCAAGTGCAACAAATTAATAACTAAACTAAATAATAGAATCGTTTCATTATTAGTTGGTGTTGGTTTTCGGGGCTTAGAACCATTCATTCTGGAAATGGAATGACCGTAGACAGAGACTGCTAATTAGTTTGGGGCGGACGTAGCCAAGTGGTTCCAAGGCAGTGGATTGTGAATCCACCACGCGCGGGTTCGATCCCCGTCGTTCGCCCGATAAAAAAAAATCGACCGGATTCAATTCATTGTGATTTTCTATAATGAATCAAATGATGAGTGGTTGACGATATATTTGTGTATATATGTTGTTACATAAATATAACAAAATAGAAGAATAAAATATAGATATTTTATTATTTTGTAAATGTAAAAAAAAAAAAAGCTGAATCGACGGTAAGATTGGAATCTTTCCAAAACAACTATTTACTTATGGTTATTTCAATGAATAAATTGAAATAACGATACACGACACATTTAACATCATATATAACATAACAAAAGCATTCATTTGCAGGCCCAAATCGAATCCCAAACCTATCTTATCCTCTTCTCATTTGTCATGCAGTAAATTATTCTATTATATAGAATAGAGAGAAATAAGTCTTAATTAGCGGGGAGTTCCCGTTTCAAATTAATGAAAAAATTTGCATTTATTGTGGAAATGAAGGATTCTTTGCTTGGCTTCCTCCATTTACTCAGGATAAAATGAGGGTGAGGGAGCTAAAAAAAAAAGCAAACAATGTTACAAAGAATGTAATGTAACATACTAGAATTTATTTACTGTTATCATATCAAATAAGGCAAAGTGAAACTCAAAATTAGATCAAACGAATAACAAGTTCGGAAGATAAAAAATAAAGAAAAGGATATCAAAAGATGAAAATAGCAGTTTATGGAAAAGGCGGAATCGGTAAATCAACCACTAGTTGTAATATTTCAATTGCCCTAGCTAGACGTGGTGAAAAAGTGTTACAGATTGGATGTGATCCCAAACATGATAGTACTTTTACTCTTACAGGATTTTTGATACCTACAATTATAGATACTTTGCAGTCCAAAGATTATCATTATGAGGATATTTGGTCCGAAGATGTCATTCATAAAGGTTATGGAGGGGTAGATTGTGTGGAAGCTGGGGGGCCGCCTGCAGGTGCTGGATGCGGGGGATATGTGGTAGGAGAGACTGTGAAATTGTTAAAAGAATTAAATGCATTTTACGAATATGATATAATCTTATTTGATGTATTGGGTGACGTGGTTTGTGGAGGTTTTGCTGCTCCGTTGAACTATGCAGATTACTGTCTCATTATTACAGATAATGGATTTGATGCATTATTTGCAGCTAATCGTATTACTGCTTCTATAAGGGAAAAAGCTCGTACACATCCACTCCGATTAGCAGGTTTGGTTGGAAATCGCACATCTAAAAGAGATCTTATCAATAAATATGTAGAAGCCTGTCCAATGCCCGTAATAGAAGTGTTACCTCTTATTGAAGATATTCGAATTTCGAGGGTAAAGGGGAAAACCTTATTTGAAATGGTTGGATCCGAACCATCTCTTAACTATGTATGTGAATATTATTTAAACATAGCGGATCAAATATTGTCCCAACCAGAAGGTATTGTGCCAAAGGAGATTCCAGATCGGGAATTATTCAATCTACTCTCTGACCTTTATCTCAATCCTATTGATGAGGGGAAACATCAAAATAATAAGGAAAATTTACTTGGGTTTACGACGATTTAATCCACATAGTTATAATCATTTATGTCAGTGAAAATTGATGAAACTCTCATTGTCGAATGTGAGACAGGTAATTATCATACTTTTTGTCCAATTAGCTGTGTATCTTGGTTATATCAAAAAATTGAAGATAGTTTCTTTTTAGTTGTGGGTACAAAGACATGCGGTTATTTTCTGCAAAATGCACTTGGAGTAATGATTTTTGCAGAACCTCGCTATGCAATGGCAGAATTGGAAGAAGGAGATATCTCGGCTCAATTGAATGATTATGAAGGATTAAAAAAACTCTGTATTCGAATAAGAAAAGATAGAGACCCTAGCGTTATTATATGGATAGGTACTTGTACTACAGAGATAATAAAAATGGATTTGGAAGGTATGGCACCCAAACTAGAATGGGAAATTGGAATCCCAATTCTAGTGGCAAGAGCGAATGGACTCGATTATGCCTTTACTCAAGGAGAAGATACTGTGTTAGCTGCCATGGCACATCGTTGTCCAGAACCGGAATTCTCCGTTCGTGAACGAAAACAAACTATACAACATTTTTTGACTTTTCATTCTAAAAAAAAAGAGGAATTGGTTGAATATGCAAATCACCCTTCCTTAGTTCTTTTTGGATCTTTGCCGTCCAACGTCGCTTCTCAACTAAATCTAGAATTAAAACGTCAATCCATCAAGGTATCAGGTTGGTTACCTGCTCAAAGATATACCGATCTTCCATCATTGGGTGACGGAGTTTATGTTTGTGGTGTTCACCCATTTTTGAGTCGGACAGCGACAACTTTGATAAGACGCGAAAAATGTCAATTAGTTGCAGCTCCTTTTCCTATTGGTCCAGACGGAACGCGTGCTTGGATTGAAAAGATTTGTCCTGTATTTGGTGTTGAACCCCAAGGTTTGGAGGAAAGGGAGGAACGAATATGGGAAAGTTTAAAAGATTATCTTGATTTGGTACACGGTAAATCTGTCTTTTTCATGGGAGATAATCTGCTAGAAATATCTCTAGCAAGATTCTTAATCAGATGTGGAATGATTGTTCATGAAATTGGCATTCCATATATGGATAGACGATATCAAACTGCTGAATTATCACTTTTACAAGATACATGTATAAAGATGTGTGTACCAATACCACGAATTGTGGAGAAACCGGATAATTCGAATCAAATACGACGTATACGCGAATTACAACCCGATTTAGCTATCACGGGAATGGCTCATGCTAACCCGCTAGAAGCAAGAGGAATTAGTACTAAATGGTCAGTTGAATTTACTTTTGCCCAGATTCATGGGTTTGCCAATGCAAGAGATGTACTTGAATTGGTTACCCGACCTCTACGTCGTCAGAAAAATTTAGAAGACTTGGGCCGAACCACTTTGGTCAGAAAAGAATAAGTTTAAATTGAAGATAATGAAATCCATCTAATTTGATTTTAATTCTTATTATTAGAATAACGGGAGATTTGAAATCATTATAGAAATCATTTCAAATCTCCCGTTATTATATGACTTTTGTATTAAAGTCATTTCTCTAACATTCTTTATTTTCCTTTTTTTAGATAAACTTAGACAAATGTAGTGTAGAGGTACGTATAAAGCACGAGATTAGAAAAATTGATATCAAAACTCTATTTTTATTTATTAATAGAATGGAATGAATGGAATTGAAATTGATAAATTTTATTGTTTTAGAACATATATAATATACATTATATTACTATTTTCTTTTTTAATGTTTTATTAGATGGGATATACATAGATCAATACATATAGATCTATGTTTACGTGGATAAACTCTTTAAAAAAAAAGTATGCTTCATTCTTTTTTTTTGCACTCAATGAGAATCTTGTATTTCATAAAAATCAGGTGCAATATAGTCTTTGCGCAAAGGCCACCCAATCCAACTTTCTGGCATCAATATACGTTTTAGATATGGATGACTTTCATAAAATATTCCCAACATATCATAAGATTCCCGTTCCTGGAAATTAGCACCTTTCCAAATACATAGAACAGACGGGATTCTGGGATCTTCCCTTGGGACAAATACTTTTATACACACTTCTTCGGGTTCATCTGCATTATCGTTTATTCTCGTAAGATGATATACACTAGCTAAGGAACCTCCTGGTGCTACATCATAAGCGCATTGAGAACGGAGATAATTAAAACCATAAACATATAAAGCAACGGCTACAGAGACCCAATCTTCAGATTTGATTTGTAATGTTTCTGTGCCTTGGTAATCAAAACCCAAAGGTCTATGAGCCAACTTATGCTTGGCTAGCCAAGCAGATAACCGACCTTGCATTTGATTACTATTTATTGTCAAAGTATCTGTATAAGGATTTGACATTTTTCATGGAATTTTCAAAATTTATTTCCTGCTCGTTACTTTTTACTCACGATTATTCATTCGCCAGCAAACTCTCGTATTTTCAAATGTTTCAAAGGGTATGATATCTCTGAAATCGATTCAGATGTTTTGGGAGTGATCTCTAAAGTTGATTTACGAGATTCATAAGATTGATGAAAAAACTTATCCCCCTTATTTTCAATAATAATACTGGACCCAATATGAAACCTATGCTTTCTACTGAAATACCTCTTTCTTTGTTGAAACTCATATCTATCTTCAGATATTTCTTGAGCTATTTTTTCACGAAGTTTTATTATAGCATCTATAATAGCTTCTGGTTTAGGAGGACAACCCGGCAAATAGATATCCACAGGAATTAACTTATCTACTCCGCGAACGGTACTATAAGAATCTGTACTAAACATTCCTCCTGTAATAGTACAGGCTCCCATAGCAATTACATATTTGGGTTCCGGCATTTGTTCATATAATCTCACTAAAGAAGGAGCCATTTTCATGGTCACAGTTCCGGCTGTTATAAGTAAGTCGGCTTGCCTAGGACTGGATCTTGGCACCAAACCGTAACGATCAAAGTCGAATCGCGAACCTATTAATGAAGCAAATTCGATAAAACAACAACTAGTACCATAAAGGAGCGGCCATAGACTAGAAAGTCTCGCCCAATTGGACAGATCGTTTAGAGTAGTGGAAATCACTGAATTTGGAGTTGCTTGATGAAGTAAAGATGATTCTATAGGATTTATCGCCGGCTTTAGATTGAGATAATTTTCTACTCGTCTTTTATCATTCCAAAATTTGGGGGTTAAGACCATTCCAATGCTCCTTTTCTCCATGCATAAACTAAACCAACAATTAAAATGATCACGAAAATAAAAGCTTCTATAAATGTAAATAGCCCCAAAATATCAAAACTCATAGCCCACGGATAGAGAAAGACTGTTTCCACATCAAAAACAACGAAAACTAAAGCAAACATATAATAGCGAATTCTAAATTGGATCCAAGTATCTCCCATTGGTTCTATACCTGATTCGTAACTAGTGGCTTTCTCCGGTCCTTTATTTATTGGAGCCAAACTTCTTGAAATTGAGAATGCCAGAATCGGAATAAGACTGGATATGGATAAATATATCCAAAAAGTATCATATTCAGAAAATAGAAACATAAATAGATGATTCCTGTTTTGTTTCAATAAATCGAATTCTTTTATTTGTTGTATTGTCCATTTATTAATCGCTTCTCTCCCCTCCTGAATGATTCATTATCATTTTTGTACATTAATTCAATGTTTCGTCTGTGACTTAACACGGAAATGAATAAAAGAATATTTTGTATTGAATAAAAAAAAATTAGGAAATGGTTCGAACCCGTGCAATTCGGCAGACTTCACGTTAGTTCGTGTTGTAACGTGTTAATATGGTTTGATGTAAGGGAATTTTATCTATTGAAAGGTCGTTATTTCTAACGATGTGAGATGTGCCAACAAATTAAAAAGACAACCGAGTTCGATTAGAACCAATTATCCACCCGTGGAATATATAAAATCTTTCATAAACAAAATAAAAAGATTATGTATGTGCTCATATTTAGTTCGACACGATGTCCGATCTGTTCTTCTTTATAACAAAGATATTGAAGAATAAGAGTCTGCTCTGGATCGCAGTCGAAAGACTATTTCATTCTATTATGAATAATTCCAAAATTTTTTGTATTTTCGTATTTCCTCTTTACTTTTTCTTTCATGATCTTCTGTGTAAGTCGTCAGTTCCTTTAAATAGCAAATAAATTGGATGCTTTTTTTCATTTAAGACTAGCATCGGATCATGAGGACAATATGAGCGAGAAAACATAGAAGAGTTTTCTAATTGTATAGGGCTATACGGGCTCGAACCGTAGACCTTCTCGGTAGAACAGATCAAATTTCTTATTACCAAAATGATTTGAACTGTTCCAAGAACCCAATATGCATTTTTATTGCATTGGGCTCTTTCATTAACTGATGGAAAAATAAGTTAGTCTGCCATTCTTTTCCGGAACAGAACAGATAATAAGATGGCTCCGTTTGCTTGAAACGAATCATTTTTCGGAAGCAATCCCAAAGTGCTTCAAAAGATTCCCTTGACGTAGGTCTGTCATGCTTAGACATAAATTCTCCAAATGGAGTCTCTCTCACCCCAAAATAAGAATATGAGACTTCATACACCTCAAAGTTCATAGAGCGAAAAGAAATGTTTTTTGAGATCCTCGTACGTATTATACTCATTATGTCTGACATTGAATGCCCCCGAGATTGACCATATCAACTAGATCTATAGTTCGAATCATAGAACGAACTTCATCTTTGTCATGCTATTGTTCTCCTAATTCATAGAGTAAGACTAAAATCTATATTATGAACCGAATGAAATAATAAACTCTTCTGAAAACCATTGGCGCACGTGTAAACGAGGTGCTCTACCTAGCTGAGCTATAGCCCTTCACAGTTTAGTCTTAAAAATAATACTAATAAAATAGATCACTTTCTGTCAAGATGATATTTGATTTAATCATTCTTAAGGGCATATTGTTTATATGTCTAATTATGCCTAGAATTTAGGTATGACTCAATAAAGAACCTACTTAACTCAGTGGTTAGAGTATCGCTTTCATACGGCGAGAGTCATTGGTTCAAATCCAATAGTAGGTAAAACTTATTTGCTCCAATTGAGTAATAAATCGGAGCAAATAAGTTTTACTCTGTTTTGAATAAAATAAATTCGTGAATAAAAAAGAAAAATTCATTCCATTTTTAAATAATGATAATGAATCCATTTTGAGGTCATTATCGAAGTTGAACTTTACAAAGAAAGAGATTACTAAGTAAAAGTTAGAACTCCAAAATGATTATTGACTGATCAACTCATTACAGAGCATTTGTGCTTTTTTAGGTTTTTTTGCTAACAATTAGCAATTGGAATCAATATCCTATTTATTATTTATGAGAACCAATCCTTTTATTTTTGGGGTTTCCGCACTTGTCGAAAAGAAGGCAGGACGTATTGCTCAGATCATCGGCCCAGTACTAGATGTATCTTTCCCTCCAGGTAGTATGCCTAGAATTTACAATTCTTTGATAGTTAAAGATAACGATACAACTGGTCAACCAATAAGTGTGACTTGTGAGGTACAACAATTATTAGGAAATAATAAAGTTAGAGCTGTCGCTATGAGTGCTACAGACGGTTTGATGAGAGGAATGAAAGTAATTGATACAGGAGGGCCACTTAGTGTTCCAGTTGGTGAAACTACTCTCGGGAGAATTTTTAATGTTCTTGGGGAACCCGTGGATAACTTAGGTCCTGTAGATGCTCTCACAACATCTCCTATTCATAGATCTGCTCCTGCCTTTACACAGTTGGATATCAAATTTTCAATCCTTGAAACAGGCATTAAAGTGGTGGATCTTTTAGCTCCTTATCGCCGTGGGGGAAAAATTGGATTATTCGGGGGAGCTGGAGTGGGTAAAACAGTCTTGATTATGGAATTAATCAACAACATTGCTAAGGCTCATGGAGGGGTTTCTGTGTTTGGTGGAGTGGGAGAACGTACCCGTGAAGGAAATGATCTTTACAAGGAGATGAAAGAATCGGGAGTCATTAATGAACAAAATATATCCGAATCCAAAGTAGCTCTGGTTTATGGTCAGATGAATGAACCACCAGGAGCTCGTATGAGAGTAGGTTTAACTGCTTTAACTATGGCTGAATATTTCCGAGATGTCAATAAACAAGATGTACTTCTATTTATTGACAATATCTTCCGTTTTGTCCAAGCAGGATCAGAGGTATCCGCATTATTAGGCAGAATGCCTTCCGCAGTGGGTTATCAGCCAACTCTTAGCACGGAAATGGGTTCTTTACAAGAGAGAATAACTTCTACGAAAGAAGGATCTATAACCTCCATTCAAGCAGTTTATGTACCTGCAGATGACTTGACTGATCCCGCTCCTGCTACAACATTTGCACATTTAGATGCTACTACTGTACTATCGAGAGGATTAGCTGCCAAGGGCATCTATCCAGCGGTAGATCCGCTAGATTCCACATCAACTATGCTCCAACCTTCGATCGTAGGCAAAGAACATTATGAAACTGCGCAAGGAGTTAAACAAACTTTGCAACGTTATAAGGAACTTCAAGATATTATAGCTATTCTTGGATTAGACGAATTATCAGAAGACGATCGTTTAATCGTGGCAAGAGCAAGAAAAATTGAACGGTTTTTGTCACAACCCTTTTTTGTAGCAGAGGTATTTACCGGTTCCCCCGGTAAATATGTGAGTCTAATAGAGACGATTAGAGGTTTTCAAATGATCCTTTCCGGAGAATTAGATGGTCTACCCGAACAGTCTTTTTATTTGGTAGGTAACATTGATGAAGCTACCGCAAAGGCTATGAACTTAAAAGAAATTTAAAAAAAAAATGAACCTAAATCTTCGTGTACTCACTCCCAATCGAGTTGTTTGGGATTCAGAAGTTCAAGAAATAATACTTACTACCAATAGTGGTCAAATGGGTGTATTACCCAATCATATTGCAATTGTAACAGCTTTGGATATAGGAGTCATGAAAATACGACTCAATGCCCAGTGGTCCACTATGGCTTTGATGGGTGGTTTTGCCAAAATAGGCAATGATGAAATCACATTATTGGTAAATAATGCAGAAAGAGGTATTGATATAGATCTTCAAGAGGCTCAGGAAAGTTTTAGACTAGCGAAAGCTGATCGTGCGCGAGCTGAAGGCAAGAGACAAGCAATCGAGGCTGATGTGGCTCTCAAAAGAGCTAGAACACGACTAGAGGCTGCTGATGCAATTTTATTAAGATAAAGAATTAATCTACGAAATTGTAATTGTAAGTAAATAGATTCCAATCCTAAGGAAGTCTTTAACTGTCTGATCCAATAACTAGGCACATTTCCACCTATGCCCATGCCGTCTTCTATTGCAATTTATTTGTTTTATTTTCTTCTTCGCCTAAAGTGAAGAAATCTACCACATTTCACTATTAATAATAGAATAAATTGGAATTGCCGAAAGGTCCTCAGGTCAAACTAAGAAATTAGGTTGCATCATACATACAAAACATGATACAATATAACTTGAATGAAAGAAAAACCTTTTTGACAATAGAGGCTACAAAATGAGTATTTTGTACAAAAATTTTTTATTGTAATACAATAGTAATACAATACAAAAGGGATTCTTTACGTTCGACACCCAGGTCGAGTAGACCTTGTTCTTGTAAGAGCTATTAACCAATAAATCATAGGGAGGGACTTATTT